CTCGCAGCCGCCTTTGGCGGCCCTAAAGCGGCCCTAAGGCCGGAGGCCTTCGGGCCACCTTTGGTGGCCCAAGGCCCTTGCGCCACTTTGGTGGCGCGTGTGACACTAAAGTGTCACAAGAGCCCCCTTAGGGGACGAGGGCCATCAAAGATGGCCCTCGCGCGTTAAAAATATCTTTTATGCGCTTTAGCACATAAAGCTTAAAAGTGATGCTGAGGGCCGTCTTTAATGACCCTCGAGATTGAAAGGTCCAACAACAAGTCTGGGTTGACTAAGGACTGTTGGATGTGCTCTTTCATTTGATAAGACCAGAACCACTGACGCCCGACCACTTTGACTGTTAGTGCTGGTTTTGCCACCAAGTCACAAAGGTGTAGATCAAGGTTAAAGAGGGCAATGCAATCAAGGGTTACAATTAAACTTGGTAAAATGGACCACACCAGTTCCAGATTGGTGTGGTGCGTGAATCGTTCTGTCTCTGGTCGTTGTGTACGATGAAAGCTCGTCACAATACGGCCGCCTACCCACAAAACTAAAACCAAGATTACTGACAAAAGCCCTAAGGCCAAAGGCCTTCTAGGGCCGGAGGCCCTAGAGGGCCTTGGTGACCGGGGGTCCCCCCCGGCCACCAAGGCCCTCTAGGGCCTCCGGCCCTAGAAGGCCTTTGGCCTTAGGGCTTTTAGACCCTAAGTCCACCCCTGATGATCCATAGTTCACTATCTTCGCTAGACTTCCTTTTCCGGCAGTAAGGAAACCATGTGGCAAATCATTTTTATTTAAAGATCTGACTGGGACTATTTTCACGAACAACATATATCAGGTTCATTAGCTTAGCCGTACCAACCCTAGCTTGCCAGTACTTCTCGTGGCTAATCGAGGGCCTAAGGCCAAAGGCCTTCGGGTTCCCCCGAAGGCCCTTGGCCTTAGGGCCCCTTAAGGGGGCCCTCGTCGCAGCGCGAGGGCCAAAGGCCCTAGAGCCGCCTAAGCGGCTCTAGCCACTCACACGGCTTTAAATCCCGCTTTGAACTCCATCGTTTTCAATGGCATTCAGGATGTGCTTGATGCGTCTTTAGCGCATAAAGAAATTCTTTATGCGCCAAAGCGTATAAAAGGAAATGCTTAACTACAAGACGCGAAGATTGTGTAGGTGAATTCTCATTCACAACATAAACAAGAGCATTACAGCGCACGCAGGAAAAAGCAGATGTCGTGATGCAGATCAATAATACCCTCCATGCTTGCAGTCGCTGGGTCTTGAAAACCCATCTGCCATGGAGTTGGTGTGTCTGCAAAAGATTGCAACCAAACCCTAAATGTCAAAGTCATTGTTCGAGTTTTTTGTTTTTTTATCCAGTGCACACTCGACAGAGAAACACTTATTCAAGACCCTGGTCGATGTTCGCGAGGGCCGCGGTCGCGGCTAAGGCCACTTTAGTGGCCTTCGGGCCGCCGAAGGCGGCTGCCTAAGGCCGGAGGCCTTCGGGTTCCCCGAGGGGCCGCTTCGGCGGCCCCTTAGGGGCTCTAGAGGAAGCCGCCTTTGGCGGCCCAAGGAAGCCGCCTTTGGCGGCCCTAGCGGCCCCTCGCCACCAAAGTGGCCGTTGGTTCCTAAGGGGCCCTTTGGGGCCCCGAGGGCAAAGGGTCGAGGGCCGCTTTGGCGGCCCTCCGGGGCCTTCGGCCCCTAAAGACCCTAAAGGCCCTAGAACCAAAGGGACCTAAAGGTCCCCGAGGGCCGCCAAAGGCGGCTCCCTAGGGTCAATTTTTAAGCACACAATCTGGTATTGAGCCAGATTGCTCATCAACGGTTTGAAACCTTTAATTGCACGCTCCAGTGAGTGCTTGCTTTTTTGCTCGGCATTTCACTGAAGGACAGTCGTTTTAAAGAGACCCATAGCACTGCAAAAGGGATCAAGCTAAACAGAGTTTGCCAGATACCTAACTGCGCCAGACCGGAAGCATACGCGATCATCCAATCAGACAGTCCAGCTGTCCATAAAGACACAATGCCAATAATAATCAAGGACGCGATCATAGGATTTCATAGAATTTCATAGGATTTCATAAGATATCTTAGTATATGATTGAATCTTTTGTTATAGAATGTAGCCGTTGACTCTGAAAATCTAAATTCTGTCTAACAAATGTGCTATGCAAAGTTCAAACATGTATAGAGAAATTTGCTGGAACACATGCGAACGGCGGGACTTGAACCCGCACAGTCACGTGACCCAAGCCTTTTGAAGGCTTTGCGTCTACCATTTCGCCACGTTCGCTGAGTTTTTCAAACTATTGATCGAGAGCCATCTTTAATGGGGCCTAGGGCCAAAGGGGCCGAAGGCTAAGGCCACTCGCCACCTCTGGTGGGGTGGCCTTCGAGCCCCCTTAAGGGCTCTAGGGACCCCTTAGGGGTCTTGGGCCACTAAGGTGGCCCACGGGCCTAAGGGCCCTCCGGGCCACCTTAGTGGCCCTAGCCCTAGCCTTTTTGAAATCTCCCTTTTTGGAGAATGCGCGCTTTTAAAAACACCCTTCAGAAAGACTTTTTTGAAAAATTTTGACTGAATTTCAGAAAGCATGTATTTTTAAAGGACAGGTTTAATTTGTTTCTTTTAGAGGCATCAAGCATATTGTTTATTGTCTTTAGACCATCAACCGCTCTTTTTCACATAGACAAAAGTGAATTATGGGCCGGCCTCTTAAGCTCTATCAAGTGTATACGTGTACATTAAAGCCTGAGTTTTTTATGAATTGTGATTTGTGTGAACACACGCTTGGCAGGACTTGAACCCACACTCTTCGAGTCCGTAGCTCGGCGCTTTATCCATTAAGCTACAAGCGCGTACAGGTTAAGAGCAGACTTGAACTGCTATTCTTGGTTTTGCAAACCAATGCCTTACCTTTAGACGACTTAACCCGGCTGAGCCATCTTTAAATGGCTGAGGACATCATAGATGGCTAGGGCTGAGAAGCCCTCGACATCTAAGATGTCGAGCTATCTAAGATGTCGAGCCATCTTCGATGGCTAGCGCATGAAACAGGGCCTTGAGATGCAAAAGCGGATCAAGCATGTTTTTCACGAACAAATCTATAAAGTATGTCCTTTAAGAACAGGTTTACACAGTCTAATTTTATTAGATATCAAGCTCGTTAATGACTGAATCACTGCGCGATTACATCATTAACGAGCTTGTCTATTAACATGGAATATCTTAAGTTCGAGTCCTGCTTGTAACTTTTTCATGAACAATTTGATTGAAACATGTCTTTCATAAACAAATTTATAAAGTATGTCCTTCATGAATAAGTTCATAAAGTATGTTCTTCATAAATAAATTCATGAAATATGTCCTAGATGCGCTAAAAGGGTCATCATAAATGACAAGGGCCACTAAGAGTGGCCCAAGGCCACTAAAGTGCCCAAGAGACACTTTAGTGGCCTTGGGCCACTCTTAGTGGCCCTTGTCATTTATGATGACCCTTTTAGCGCATCTAGGACATATTTCATGAATTTATTTATGAAGAACATACTTTATGAACTTATTCATGAAGGACATACTTTATAAATTTGTTTATGAAAGACATGTTTCAATCAAATTGTTCATGAAAAAGTTACAAGCAGGACTCGAACTTAAGATATTCCATGTTAATAGACAAGCTCGTTAATGATGTAATCGCGCAGTGATTCAGTCATTAACGAGCTTGATATCTAATAAAATTAGACTGTGTAAACCTGTTCTTAAAGGACATACTTTATAGATTTGTTCGTGAAAAACATGCTTGATCCGCTTTTGCATCTCAAGGCCCTGTTTCATGCGCTAGCCATCGAAGATGGCTCGACATCTTAGATAGCTCGACATCTTAGATGTCGAGGGCTTCTCAGCCCTAGCCATCTATGATGTCCTCAGCCATTTAAAGATGGCTCAGCCGTCTTGGACGGCCTAGCCATGGTCGCTGTCCATAATCATCGAAGATGATTCGTTACTTAAGTGACCTTAGATCGTCTATGACGTTTTGTCCGTCAAAGACCGCCTTACCTCGGCACTCAAACAGTTTTCATTTGAGCTTTAGGCTTCATGTTTTTCTATCACATCTTGGGGGCGCATTCAAAGCGAACACTTACTCGATGAATTTTCATTCACAATACAAACAACAATGCAATATTGCATGAAGAAAGAACACACAAACACACAAATCTAAACACACAGACAGCATACAAGAACAGACGGAAAGAGCAGGATTCGAACCTGCGATCTCTGAAGAGATAACCCATTAGCAATGAGTCGCTTTAAACCGCTCGGCCATCCTTCCAAGTAGAATGAAGTCACCATAGATAGTAGGAAAGAAGCAAAAAATCAAGTCTAGAGCTTTTAATCTAGTTTGATTTAATTGACTTTTAATGAAAGGCAGAGCTTCTGATTTCATTAGGGCCTTTAGGGTCTTTGGGGGCCGAAGGCCCCTAGGGTCTTAGGACCCGAAGGTAGGGCCACTAAGGTGGCGAGGGCCCCCTTAGGGGCCCTAAGGCCAGAGGCCTTCGGGTTTACGAGGGACCCTTTAGGGGTCCCTAGAGGGCCGAGGGCCGCTTTAGGGACCCCTTAGGGGGTCCCTCGCGGCCCTCCCGGCCCGGGGGTTCCCCCGAGGGCCTTCGGCCCTAGTGCGCCACTAAGGTAGCGCAAGACCCTTGGCCTTTGAGCCTTTGGCCTTCTGCCCTTGACTGAAGCCAGCCTTTTAGTTGCCAGCCTTTTAGTTGCCAGCTTTTTAGTTTTTGGACGAAGCCGACTTTTCTGTTCTTAGCTGAAAGCTACCCTGTGCTCTTGATTAAAACCGAATTTTCAGCCTTTGGCTAAAGCTCACCTTTTAGCCAAAGGCTGACCAAGGAGTTTTTGCGGCCAGTCCCCGACCAAAGAAAACCTTTTTTGTAGAAAAAAAGTCTTTTTGTTGAGTTTGGCAGGACTTGAACCTGCACTCACTGGATTAAAAGTCCAATGCTTTACCTTTAAGCTACAAACCCTTAAAAGAGTATCAGGGTTTATTAAGAGTTTAGCCATTTGCATTCAAATGAAAATTTAATTGAGAGAACTAAAGACGCATAAGCAAACCCCGGTGAAACGAGGGTTAATGATTTTTGGCTAAAGAAATCAAACTCCGAAAGGCTTTTTAGACTCTAGACTTTTGACCTTTAGGTCCTAAAGGTCCTTTAGCCTCTTTCGTTTTTAAAGAACTAAAGGAATCTATTGCCGAGTGTCTTTGGTTTAAATAGGGCCTAACGGCTAGGGCCACTTAGGTGGCCCTCTAGGCTGTCTTTGACGGACAAGCCATTTTTGATGGCTCGGACATCTTAGATGTGGAGGGCCACTTAAGTGGCTCAGTCTCCTAAAGACGGCCTAAAGGAACAACGACCGTAGCCTTGGGCTACTAAGCTAGCGAGGGCCCCCGAGGGCCGCCAAAGCGGCCCTCCGGGGCCCTAGAAGGCCTCCGGCCTTAGGGCCGCTTTGGCGGGCTTGCTATGGTCGATAGCTAGCCATTGTCGATGTTCAGAGAGCTCTAAAGCATATCCTTGTTTGAATCATAAGGCTTGGTTTCAATGGATGTAGATCTAATCAATTCAAAGATTTTTAGCAGAGGAAGGAATCGAACCTTCGTCGATGGGTTATGAATCCATAGCTCTCCCATTAAGCTAGTAGAGGTCAGAAGAAGATCCGTGGAGACAGGGTCATTATGCAGACCGAGTCTGCATGCGGACAGAGTTTCCTTAGGATATGTTTCATGCGATTCAACGCATGAAAAGTACTCAAACTGCCCTTAGAACCGTACGTGAATCTTTCGATTCATACGGCTCGCCAGTTATTATAAAAACTTAAACAAAATAGTTTAGATAGCTTGAATAGCTTAACTAGTTTAAGTTGTTTAAGTAGTGGAAAGCTTTCATATCATATGAAGGTATTGTAATTGTTGACGAATAACCTTATATGATTCCACTACGCAAGCAGAAAATGTATAGCTGTCACTTTAAAAAATGCTTTTTTTACAAATGTAGGTTTTTGTTGCGTATTATTATATCTGCATTGACATATTTAAAGTTGTATTATACTTATTATAGCTTAATGACTACAAACTCTGCTTGAGTTTTTTAACAACCTGCTCTACTTTAGAAGTGCAGTATGCACGGTTAGTAATTACCTAACATTGTCCTTACTACGAGAGCTCCGTTCCCATAAAACCTTTCGGTTATTTCATGAACAAGTTCATGAAGCATATTTTTTATGCGCTCTAGTCATCTAAGGTGGCCGGGGGCTAGAGCCCCCTTAGGGGCTCTAAGGCCAGAGGCCTTCGGGGACCCCCGAGGGTCTTTAGGCCTAAAGGCCCCTCGCGCGCATAAAACATTTCTTTAGGCAATCCTGCAGGGCAATCTTCGATTGCCCACGGGCCATCTTTGGTGGCGAGGGCCGCGAGCCACCTAAGGTGGCTAGAGGCAGCCGCCTTTGGCGGCCCTTAACGCATCAACAAATGCGGGATGCTTTTTTAGGCATCCACAGAGGTGCTTCACTACAAGAACGCGAAGACGGCGTAGATGAATTCTCATTCACAACATGAACAACAGCGCAACAGCGCACACAGTCCAGCCAAGAGTCATGAGCTGATCATAGCGATAACGAGGGAGAGTGGCTCTAACCCAAACAAACATGAACAAGACCAAAAGGGTTTTTAGAGAGAGCCAAAGAGCGCCTGGTAAAAAAGACAGAATGGCTAGAGGTGCTCCAGTTCCACCTAAGAAAAGAAGACTGGTGACTGTACTCATAAGAATTAGGTTAGCATATTCAGCAATAAAGAACAAAGCAAATCCCATGGAACTGTACTCGACGTTATAACCGGCGACCAACTCAGCTTCCGCTTCGGGTAAGTCAAAAGGCGCTCTGTTGGTTTCAGCTAAACAGCAAATCATCCAAATAACTCCTAAAGGCCAGAGTGGAAGTAGAAACCATACCCATTGCTGAGTTTCAACCAAAACTGTCCAGTTCAAGCTATTGGCAACCACAGCTGTGGTCAATACAATAAGTCCCATTGGTAATTCATAGCTAATCATTTGGGCAACAGAGCGGCAACACCCTAGAAAAGCGTATTTACTGTTGCTAGCCCATCCTGCCAGAAGGATCCCATAGACTCCAAGACTTCCAATGGCTAGGAAATACATTGTGCCTAAGTTTAGATCACTGACCGCTCCTGCGGAACTGGTCGGCAATGCTGCCCAAGCTGCTTGACTGGTCAAAAAAGTCAGCACTGGCGCCCACATAAACAGAGGTTGGTCAGCTGTGCTGGGTAAAATGGGCTCTTTTAACAAAAGTTTAAGACCGTCAAAAAAGGGCTGGAGCAGACCTCCAAAACCCCAGACGTTGGGCCCTTGTCGACGCTGCATGGCTCCCATGACACGACGTTCTACCAGGGTTAAGAACGCCACTGCCAAAAGCAGAGGGACCACAGTCGCAAGAACTTGCGCTAATACATAGACAGTCATGATTGGATCCTTTTATGATTTGACTTTTAACAAAGATTGAAAACGCATGAAAAGATTAATAAATACAGGTAGATTCTTCACATAGACTAAAGAGAACAACCATGAAAAGATTATGAACCACCTGGTTGATCATAGTAACGAAGCTCTGAGTTGTTTGAGAAAAAGAGTGGTTAAAAATCACCAAAAACATAAAGGGCGAACAGTGGGGTTTGAACCCACGTGCTTTGGATCCACAATCCAATGCTAAACCACTTAGCTATGTTCGCCATGGTGTATCTGACATTCTACATAAACCATTGGCCGTGAATCATATAGAATTTATGCAATGAGGGTCTTAGGGCCTTTAGGCCCTCGGGGGGTACCCCGAAGGCCTCTGGCCTTAGGGCCACCAAAGTGGCCCTCGCGGCCGCTTTAGGGCCACCAAAGTGGCCCTCGCGGCCGCTTTAGGGCCACCAAAGTGGCCCTCTGTTTCTAAAAGAAACAAAGGCACGCTTTGTTTCTAAAAGAAACAAAGGCACGCTTTGTTTCTAAAAGAAACAAAGGCATTCTTGGTTTTTTAAAGAAAAACCAAGCAATACTTTATTCTAAAAGAATAAAGCCATACTTTGTTTTTAAAAGAAACAAAAGGAACTCTTTTTTCAAAATAAAAGTGGTTTTATGATTTTCAAAAGAAAAGTGCTTCTATGATTTAATTCCAAAATCAAAAACCAAAGTTCAACTCTAGTTTACAGATCAGAGAAGAAACTCTGGGATCTTTTTTAAAGGTTATATTTAGTGGTAGTATTTACCAGGACTAAATAGAAAGAGTTGTCAATTTAATTCGTGATTTGGTGAATAATTTGATTTAGTTAATGATTAGGTTTGATTAATGATTCATATATTGCTTTGATGCATGATTTGATTCTGTTAGAACCAAACCAGGCTTTGCTAACTGTCAGGCGAGTTTAAAAACTGTTCGCTTGATGCCCTTAGGGTCATCTATGATGACCCTCGTCCATCTTTAATGGACTTGCGCCACTAAGGTGGCGCACTAGGGCCCCTTAGGGGGCCCTCGCCACCTTAGCGGCCCGGGGGTTCCCCCCCGCGGGCCACTAAGGTGGCGAGGACATTTTGGATGTCCTGGCCCGTCAAAGACGGCCTAAGGCCAGAGGCCTTCGGGTCCCCGAGAGCCCCCCTTAGGGGCTCTAGAGGGCCTTTACGGCCTAAGGTCATCATAAATGGCTTTAGAAGGGCATCAGGCCTTTAAGCCCTCGGGGGGTACCCCGAAGGCCTTTGGCGAGGGCCCCCTTAGGGGGCCCTAAGGGCCACTTTGGTGGCCCTCGCCCTGCTCAAAATTAAAAAAGAAGGTTTGTCTTTTCTCCAAAAAATCAAGCAAATATTAAGTTATTCTTGATGTCAACAATCTAAACATTTCCATCTTGATTTTTTTCATAGAGTTATTTTGGCTTTTACAACACGTTTCCAGATGACGCGGGCAGGATTTGAACCTGCGAAGACACTGTCACTAGATTTACAGTCTAGCGCTTTTAACCACTCAGCAACCGAGTCTACATAACCAAATCTCAATCAAAACATTCACCTAAATCAAGTTTAGGCTTTTTTTAGAGTTCCAAAAGAGAAATTCTAGCCTAAAACGTCAGCCTAATGTAAATACTTAACCGTTCAGTTTTCACAGAGCACAGGCTTCATGAACAAGTTCATGAAAAGAAATCCTGGCTTTTTCTATGAAAATTAGCCTTTCATGACCTCTTTAGTTTTGCGGCCACTTTGGTGACTTAGGCCCTCGGGGCCTCGACATCTAAGATGGCTAGCTATCAAAGATAGCTCGACATCTATGATGTCTAGTCATCTTCGATGACTCGCCACCTTAGGTGGCGGGGACATCTAAGATGTCGAGCCATCTCTGATGGCTAGGCCGTCGAAGACGGCCTCGGACATCTGGCCGAAGGCCCCCGGGCCGAAGCCCCCCGGGCCGAAGGCCCCCGGGCCGAAGGCCCCCGGGCCGAAGGCCCCCGGGCCGAAGGCCCCCGGGCCGAAGGCCCCCGGGCCGAAGGCCCCGTCTTCGATTGCCCGAGCGCCGTCCGGGATGCGGCTTTTCAGCTGAAATATTCGCTAAACCTTATGAAAAGCTTCAACTCTTTGCACAAATAAGCACTCTTAATGACCTCTATGTTTTTCCTTTTGAGTACGGGGGCTTGGATGAGCGCAGCTCTTGTTTTGCGCTCTAAAAACCCCGTGCACTCTGTGTTCTACCTAGTCCTCACCTTTTTGCATGCTTCCGGCCTGTTGGTGTTGTTAGGTCTAGAGTTCTTTGCTCTTTTGCTCTTGTTAGTCTATATTGGAGCACTAGCTATTATGTTTTTATTCGTGGTCATGCTATTGGACATTCCAGCCACCGAGCTGATGGCGCATCAGCGCGGTGCTTATCCAGTGGCAGGCCTTTTGTTTGTGACGCTAGTGATTTCCCTTGTGGGCCTTCTTTGGCAACCAGTAGAGACCAGTCCTTTGGTAACTCCATTATGGCCAGTTGTTCAAGGAGGTCCTTTGGGATTGGAATCTCCAGAGACTTCTTGGCAAACAGCTGCCATGTCTCATTCTGCTCTGGCACAATTAGGAGTGGCCCTCTACGGAGTTCATGTAGACTTGCTTTTGTTAGCGAGCTTGCTACTTTTAGTAGCAATGATTGGAGCCGTTGCATTAACCCTAACCCGACGTGTGCACGCACCTTTGCATGACGTATTTGCGCAAGTGCGCCGCTGTGCTAATATTCATGCCGTGTGAATCAAATTCCACCTGCAAAGTCTTCACATAAAGGAATATTAATATATTCCCTTTTTGCAGTAAAAAGCACTTTCCCAGGATGCTACCAAAAACAGAGTCCTAAGCGGGATTGAAAGCCGAAATGAGAGCGAGCGAGCAAATCTCATACTCCTAATTAATGGAGGTTCGGCAAGCTAAAGTTGACATGGCTAAAAAAATGAAAAAAATGAACCTGTAAATACGTCGTCCGTGATAAAATACCGCAGTAATCCATAACTCGCCTTAGGGATTATTGGACTCTAAGATTACTCTTTCGTTGTGCGGGAGAATCTAGTGAAGACTAGCGAATCCGGAGCCACCTAGCGGGATGGTAAAGACCTTCAGGGGCCTAAATCAACAACTTGCATGTTTATCGGAACTGTGCTAGGATTGCCTGAGGGTTTGCTTGATGTTAGATACCCTACTAATAGATCTTCAAGATTATATCTTGTAAAAATTCACTAACAAGATACTAATTACCAAGTAAACACACTTCCATGAACACGTTCATGGAAACAAACGAAAGTTTCTCAGGGAACGGAACTCTTATAATAGGGATAACGTTAGGTAACACTAACCGCGCGAAAACGTTGCGCTCCCTAAGGAGAGCAGGAATGTTAACTACGAAAGACAAGCGGCTTTGAAGCTCCGGTGGTTCGGGGGCCTCTGGCCCCAGGGCCACTTTGGTGGCCCTCGGGCCTCTGGCCCCATTCGCCACTAGATACGGGGGTGGCGGTACGTTCTGTCCAAGTTGAGGAAATTCACATAATAACAATACCACTCACAAACCTCCGCTTAACATTCGGGCAAGCCGTATGAATTGAAAAGTTCACGTACGGTTTAGAGGGCAGTTTGATAAACCCTAAAGGACGGATATCCTAAGCAGCCAAGGGTCGAGGGCTTTTGGCCCTATAGACCCTAAGGGCTGACTAAGCCCCAATGAGCTCGAACATGCATAGCATGGATACGACACCCCCAAGGACATCCTTCTGACCCCTACCAAACGCCAAAGATATTGGCTTACTGTATTTGATTTTTGCAAGCTGGGCGGGTATTATTGCAACCGCAATGAGCATGTTAATCCGTATGGAACTGAGCAATCCAGGTCCAGGCGTGTTAGCATCCGCCGGGCAAGTGTACAACGTGTTGATTACTGCTCACGGGCTTCTAATGCTGTTTTTCGTCGTGATGCCTGCTTTAATGGGTGGGTTTGGTAACCCGAGGGCCGAGGGCCGCTTTGGCGGCCCTCCCGGCCCTAGACCCCCAAAGGGGTCCCGAAGACCTCCCCACCAGAGGTGGCGAGTGGCCTTAGAGGGCCTTGGGCCACCAAAGGTGGCCCGAAGGCCTCCGGCCTTAGGGCCGCTTTGGCGGCCCTCCCGGCCCTAGACCCTTTAGGGGTCCCCCTAAGGCCACTTAGGTGGCCTTCGAGCCCGAAGGCCTTTGGCCTTAAGGCCTTTTGAGGGGCCGTTGGTTCGAGGGCCTAAGGCCTTTGGCCTTAGGCCCTAGCGCCCTTTTAATTTTTTATGACAGCCTCTGTTCGTTCTTTCCGTGTAAGCCTTTGGGCACAACCGCTTCTATCCGTAGTGCAAACCCATCTGATTACCTATCCAACTCCATCTAACCTAAGTGGAAACTGGAATTGGGGAGTTCTAGCAGGCCTTTGCCTAGTTTTACAAATGGCAACAGGTGTTTTTCTAGCCATGCATTATGCAGCACACGTGGATCTTGCTTTTCACAGCGTTCAGCATATTATGCGTGATCTCTCCAATGGTTGGCTATTACGTTACCTACATGCCAACGGCGCAAGCTTGTTCTTTGTGGTAGTCTACATGCACCTGTTTCGTGGTCTTTATTACACCAGTTACGCTCAACCACGTGAACTGGTGTGGTTATTAGGAATCGTTATTCTTCTAGTAATGATTTTGACCGCCTTCATTGGTTATGTGTTACCCTGGGGGCAGATGTGTGCGCCGCAGTGCTGTTACTTATGCCGTGAATAATAATCACCTACATCATCTTCGCAAGAATTTTTTTTATTTATATTTAATAAATAAAAAGAAAACTTTGTAGTAAAGCACTATCCCAGAATGCCTTTAAAAGGGAATTCGAAGCGGGATTGAAAGCCGAAATGGGGGGTGGTGAGCTACCCCTAGAGGTTCCAGTAAATGGAACCTCTGGCAAGCTACAGTTGACATGGCTAATCAATGAAAAAATTAAACCTGAAATACGTCGTCCGTGATAGACCCCCGCAATAATTTATAATTCACCTTAGGAATTATGTGGCACGTGTGCTCCCTTTCGACATCTGGGGAGAGCACCGCGAAGATTAGTGCACAGGAGCCACCTAGCAGGCTGGTTAAGGGCCACTTCGGTGGCGAGGGCCCCAAGGGGCCCTAAGGCCAGAGGCCTTCGGGTTTACGAGGGGCCGCTTCGGCGGCCTCCGAGGGCCTAAAGGCCCTAGACCCTTTAGGGGTCCCTAGAGGGCCTAAAGGCCCGTTCTATAGGGCCAAAGGTCCGTTGGCCTTTGGCCCAATACCCTCGACCTTTAGGTCCTAAGGCCCTAGAGGCCGCGACCTTGGTTCTAGGGCCGGGAGGGCCGCGAGGCAGCCGCCTTTGGCGGCCCTAAAGCGGCCGCGAGGGTCACTTTGGTGGCCTTAGAGGGCTTTTGGCCCTAGACCCTTTAGGAGTCTTGGGTCACTAGGGTGGCGAGGGCCGCGAGCCACCTAAGGTGGCTAGAGGCACCTAAGTGGCCCTAGGCCGTCTTCGACGGCCGGGACATACGAGGCCGTCTTCGACGGCCGGGACATCTTAGATGTCCCCGCCACCTATGGTGGAGTGGCGCAAGATCTACAGGAGCCTAAATCAACACTTTGCATAAGTAACGGAACTGCGGGACTGCCTGTGGAGATTTGCATGATACTAGATATCATACAATACATGTCCTAGAATTCGTTCATGGAAATATATCTTAAAAAAATACTAGTTATCTAACAAATGAGCTTCCAGGAAACAATTTCCCGGAAACTCACGAAAGTTCCACAGGGAACGGAGCTTTAATACTAGGGAGAATGGTGAGTAACGCCACCCGCACAGAATAAGACCTGTGCTCCCAAAGAAAAGCAGGAATCGTTAACAAAAAAAATTAACATTCTGGCGAGCCGTATGAATTGAAAGATTCACGTACGGTTCTGAGGGCAGTTTGAAATCCTAAAGGGAAATAACCAAAAAGACCCTACCAGTGGCCCGAAGGCCTTTGGCTAAGGCCACTTTAGTGGCCTTCGGGCCGCTTCGGCGGCCCTCGGCCCCCTTAGGGGGCCCTCAGGGCCACCACCAACACTCAACCCCAAGGAAATCCTTCTGACCCCTACCTCTCTGGGGTGCAACAGTCATCACAAGCCTGGCAAGCGCATTGCCAGTGGTCGGAACATCCATTGTGGGTTGGTTGTGGGGAAGCTTCTCTGTAGATAACCCTACTTTGAACCGTTTTTATAGCTTCCATTACCTGTTCCCGTTTATTCTGGCCGCCTTAAGCCTTGCTCATCTGGCTGCTTTGCATCAATACGGTTCCACTAACCCATTGGGAATTACGTCCCAAACCGATTTGGTGGATTTTTATCCTTATTACTATGTAAAAGACCTAGTGGCAACTTTGGTCTTGGCAGCCGTGGCTGCGTGGCTTGTAAGTTTTTATCCAGAAGCCCTTGGCCACCCGGACAACAACATTCCGGCCAACCCTTATTCTACCCCTGCACACATCGTGCCTGAATGGTACTTTTGCGCGCCAAAGTCCTCTTTGTTTCGTTGGCATGAATTGCTCAACATCACTGTGTTCACAATCGTATTAGGTGTGTATCGAGGGCCGCTGAAGGTGGCCCTCGAGCCATCTGTGATGGTATAGACCCTAAAGGCGAGGGCCGTCAAAGATGGCCCTAAGGCCGAAGGCCCTCGGGGGAACCCCCGGGCCGAAGGCCCTCGGGGGACCCCCGGGCCGGGAGGGCCGCGAGGCAGCCGCCTTTGGCGGCCCTAAAGCGGCCCTCGGCCCTCTAGAGCCCCTAAGGGGGCTCTCGGGACCCCCGGGCCCCTAAGGGGACCCTCGGACCCGAAGGCCTCTGGCCTTAGGGCCATCTTTGATGGCCCTCGCCTTTAGGGTCTATAGGGCCACTTTGGTGTCCCAAGACCCTCGGCCCTATAGACCCTAAGGGCCAACAAATTGCCCTCTAATTGTCACAACAATCGTTGGCGAGCTAGCGTCGGTAAGGCAAAGTTAATAAACCTGAATTAATATGGCATCCGTAATAAAGCATGGCAGTAATTCATACTTGGATGCCCCCTAAGCTGTCTTTGACGGGCTAGAGGGCCTATAGGGCCTATAGAGCCAGTTTAGCGTCCCAAGACCCTCGGCCCCAAGGCCCCTTTGGTTCCTATAGACGAGTCATCAAAGATGGCTAGGGCGGGGGCGAGGGCCACTTAGGTGGCCCTAAGGCCAGAGGCCTTCGGGTCCGAGGGTCCCCTTAGGGGCCCGGGGGTCCCGAGAGCCCCCTTAGGGGCTCTAGAGGGCCGAGGGCCGCTTTAGGGCCGCCAAAGGCGGCTGCCTCGCGGCCCTCCCGGCCCGGGGGTCCCCCGAGGGCCTTCGGCCCGGGGGTTCCCCCGAGGGCCTTCGGCCTTAGGGCCATCTTTGACGGCCCTCGCCTTTAGGGTCTATATAACCCATTATCTACTCAACCCCTAGGTCACTCAACCCTACGGAACCCTTTCCCCAACCCGTTCTCTACCCAACTCCTTTCCTTACCTGAACCCCTAATCTACCCAACCCCTCCGGAACCCAATCCTACGGAACTCTTATCCCCTTCTTTACCCAACCCCAACCCTAGCCCCTAGCCCCCTAGTGTCTAGCCCTCTAGCCCCCTAGTCCCTAGCCCCCTAGTTCCTAGCCCAACCCCAATCCTAACCTTTGTTGGCTCGGACATCTAAGATGTCCAAGGCCGTCTATGACCTCTAGCCATCTTTAGATGGCTGAGTGGCCCTTGGGTTATTTTTGTTTTGAGAACCCAAAGACATCATGGTGAATGAAAATTAACCACGACGCAATCTCAAGAATTCAAGACACTATGGTGACTGTCTCACGTATTTTTGAAAAATGTTTAAGCCCTGTTAAGAAACATTGCACAAGTGGGAGAGCAGGACTTGAACGATCCAAAAAAGTACACAAGCTCATTCATTACTAAAGTGATTAGTTCGCTTGATTTTTTAAAAAGATTTTGAATTCTCAACGTAAAATCAAATACTTTGCATCAAGATTCTCAAGATTTATTATATGTAATTTATTTGAATTTGAATTTAATCAATTCTTTTGAGGATTGAGGGCCCTAAGGTCTATAGGGCCGGGGGGGCCACTGCACCGTAGGTGGCGGGGACCTCTAAGATGTCCCGGCCGTCTTAGACGGCCTCGTGGCCCTCGGCCCGTGGGCCTTTGGCCCAAGACCCTTGGACCGAGGGCCACTCCACCGTAGGTGGCGGGGACATCTAAGATGTCCCGGCCGTCTTAGACGGCCTCGTGGCCCTCGGCCCTCGAACCAACGGCCATCCGTAATGGCCTTTTGAGTCTATGAGTTCCATTTTGACCCTAGTATGGGTATATGCTATTCTTCGCAGCATTCCAAACAAGTTGGCGGGAGTCGCGGCCATTGGGCTTGTGTTTGTATCCCTGGCACTTTTGCCTTACCTACATAAACCAACAAGTCGCAGCCCTCTTTTCCGTCCAGTACACAAAGCATTGGCTTGGGCTCTGATTGGGGATTTCCTTCTTTTGACCTATTTGGGTCATCAGCCAGTGGAACCCCCTTTTGTGGCATTAGGTCAACTAGCCACGGCATTATTCTTTGGACTCCTTTTAGCTTTCTGTTTCGCCGCTTGGCTAGATCAGTGGTTAGCTGGAATCTTCGAGCCGTCCATCAAAGATGATCTTGGAGCTGAAGGTCCAAAAACTGTCGGGGCATAAGCTTGTCCTTTATGAACCTGTCATGCGCCGTTGGGCATCAAGCCATGGCTTCACGAAGAAGTTCATGAGGCGGTGGTTTTATGCCCTCGAGCGCATAAAGGATGTCCTTCGTGTACAGGGCCTCTTTGGCGGCCCTCGCCATCAAAGATGGCCCTCGAGTAACAAAGCGTGACTAAAGAACTAAAAAGCGAACTCAGGTCTTTGCTGCATAGAGCAGCTCTCAATAAAGCAGAACTCGCCAGTTGTTCACAAATCACCTTTTCATTTAATTTGTCACGAGATTTTCTTTTCTTGAAAAAGGTTTTTTCTCAAGATGAACCTGAATTCCAATATGTCAAGAAACTTTGTTGACGCTTTCACTATTATACGAAAAACCCAGAAAGACAATCAAAACACACAACCAAAGCAGACAAGCTAAGCAAATTCTAAAGAACACTACAAAGTATGTCAAAGTGATTAAGATCGGCATTAGGTTTTTTTCTTTTTTCATTAGAGACACTATTCGCGAAATAAGAATGTGCTTTGAAGCGTCGTAAACTTTTGGTTGCGTATGGCTCCCTAAATGTTAAGTCTATTATTGTTTGCACAGAATGGCGGAATAGTTTAAGAATAATTTAAGAATCATTCTATTTTGAATTTCTTTGTGGTTTCTACCAGAGTTTTTTCCGTGTTCAAAGGCCAAGCGTTCATAGAAAGTGCACTAATCTAAATCGGGTTTGAAATCTGAGAGCGTTTAAAGCTCAACCAAAGGAACACTCTAGCAAAAATGTCAGATGAAATACTCTGGTCTTTAGATCAGAAGAAGCCTCCAATTTTGTTTTTTTTCTGATAAACCCTTTTTGATGACTCAACTGCTTTCTGATAAATGTCTGCTATGGAAACCACGAAATCGTCAGCGTTCGGAGTCTCTGAAATTAAGCAGTATGTGCCTTCCTCATCTTTCGCTGATGTTCTAAAGAACATCCGTTTTTGTTGATGCTCTGAAGAGCTTCAAGCAGAGCTTTCACCCGCTAAGGCGCATAAAGCAGGGCTTTAGGACCTAAAGGGCCGAAGGCCGAGGGTCGAGGGCCTAAGGGCCCTCCGGGCCACTTAGGTGGCCCACGGGCCTAAGGGCCCTCCGGGCCACCTAAGTGGCCCACGGGCCTTTTTTGATGGCGAGGGCCGCCAAAGCGGCCCTCGAAGCATCAAAAATAACCGCACCATGGACAGATCATCAAAAAAGTTCAATCAGGATATAGGTATTAATATCAGAACACGTATTGGTGTTGAATTTTGTCTATGACTTGTGTGTGGGCCATCAAAGATGGCTAAGGCCACTAAAGTGGCCTTCGGGCAGAGGGTCGAGGGGCCTTCGGCCCCTAAAGACCCTAAAGGCCCTAGCACCATAAACACATGAAAATCACAATTAATTTTCTTTTTTAGGGTCCCTAAGGGGGCCCTCGGACCCGAAGGCCTCTGGCCTTAGGGCCATTTTTGATGGCCCTCGCCTTTGGCCCTATAAACCCTAAGGGCCGAGTCCGAGGGTCTTTAGACCCTAAGGGTTTTCATGAACAAGTTCATGAAGCAGGGCTTTGATTTAAACTTCATGGTCTCGAATAGCGTCAAAGCACGTCCAATGAACTTGTTCATGATGATGCACTTTTTCATGAACAAGTTTATGAAGTGCATTAAAAAAATGCGTGATTAGTATAGAACCAAAGACTCTGTTGGTAAATTTTTTTCACAAGATAAAAATCACAGCGCAACAACTTAGCTGTGTGTTACATCAACCCCACGATTTTTAGCTGAGATAGCTCAGAGGTAGAGCAAAGGATTGAAAATCCTTGGGTCGTCCGTTCAATCCGGACTCTTGGCAGTTGGATAACTAAAAGTAAAAACAACCATACAAGTTTGGTTAAGATGTTTTTGAAATAAAAACTGCATTTCTCTGATTTGAGCTGAGAGTTATAAAGGTTAGCACTAAGGGTTCAGTAGTTAAGGCCCATAGCCTAAAGGGTACTAAGCCTTCAGGGCGCAAAGGGCCCAAGGCCCTCGATCCTTAGGGTCGAGGGTCGAGGGCCAAAGGCCCTCCGCGCCACCTTAGTGGCCCCACGGGCCAAAGGCCCTCCGCGCCACTAAGGTGGCGCACTAGGGCCGAAGGCCCTCGGGGGACCCCCGGGCCGAAGGCTCTCTAGGGTCCCTAAGGGGGCCCTCGGACCCGAAGGCCTCTGAGCTATCTTTGATAGCTAGGCATGGTCGCTGCCTAGCCATCTTTGGTGGCTAGTCATCGAAGATGCCTAGCCATCTTCGATGGCTAGCCCGTCAAAGACGGCCTCGGACATCTTAGATGTCTAGGGCCACTAAGGTGGCCCTCGCCATCTCTGATGGCTAGCCCGTCAAAGACGGCTGAGCCATTTTTAAATGGCTGAGTCACCTAAGTGACCCTAGACACTCGGATGTCTTGCGTCACCTTAGTGGCGCACGGGGGGGACCCCCGGGCCGAAGGCCCTCTAGGGTCCCTAAGGGGGCCCTCGGACCCGAAGGCCTCTGGCCTTAGGGCCATTAAAGATGGCCCTCGACCCCTAAGGGGGCGAGGGCCAAAGGCCCACGGGCAGAGGGCCTTTAGGCCCTAAAGGCCCTAGAAGGCTACTAAAGTGGCCTTAGCCGCGACCGCGGCCCTCGGCCTCCTTAGAGGCCTTAGAGGGCCTTGGAGCGCCATAGACCCTAACGACTCTCGGGCCCTAAAGGCCCTTTTGGTGGCTCTCCAATATCTATTGCAGAACATAGCGCAGCTTGGTAGCGCAGTGGTTTTGGGAACCACAGGTCGCAGGTTCAAATCCTGCTGTTCTGATTTATCAGAGAGCAACCCTACTGGATAGCATGAATAACTAAGTGGGTTCGGTCAATGGCAGAATCAAGTTTGGGTATAGCTCAATAAATTGCGCAGATGGCGGAATTGGTAGACGCGTTAGGTTTAGGTTCTAGTGAATTTATTCGTGCAGGTTCAAGTCCTGTTCTGCGTATTATCAGAAGATGCTTTGAGTCAAAGCCTTTATTCTCCCAGAATACATTTTTTGTCAGAGCATGTTTTTTGTTTGAGTCTGGTGCGCTTTGTCGCCTTTGCTTATGTTGTGAGTCAAAAATAACATTGATGCACGAGGGCCTTAAGGCCCTAAAGACGCATTAAGTCGTAGTTTTATGTGCTTAAGCACATAAAGGCCTTCGCGTTCACAAACAAGTTCATAAAGGATTTCCTCCATGCCACAAGGGCATCTCCGGGGGCCTAAAGGCCCTAGACCCTTTAGGGGTCCCTAAGGCCAAAGGCCTTCGCGTTCCCCCGAGGGACCCTTTAGGGGTCCCGGGGGTTCCCCCCCGAAGGCCATCTTTAACGACTTTAGTTATCCAAGATGACCTAGAGAGCATCAACCAGGGCCTTCACGAACAAGTTCATGAAACATGTCTTTCATGCGCTAAAGCTTATTAAGCAGTGGTTTTATGCGCTTTAATAAAAGATATCCTTAATGGGTTTAAGAGCATCAAGCATGTCCTATCAGAGCTTTTTTTTGGCCTCTGCTTTCGAGCTAGAGCCTGTTTTTTTCAGAGTGTTCCTTGTTCTTCCTTTTTCTCTTTTGAGTTACAAAAAGAAAACATGACCCATTCTAACCTTCGTAAAAAGAAAGCTGTTCCCTATCCTATTGTACAGAAACAATCTGTTCAGCAATGGAGTTATTTAAAACAGCTCTCTTCTGAACAAAAAAGGGTTTTTAGAAATAAGTTTAGATTTTTTTCTCTCGAGTACAAGCGTCCTTTTTTCTCTCGAGTACAAGCGTCCTTTTTCTAAGCGAATTGTTTGGCAAATAGCAACCCACAAGCCTTTAGTGCCAAAGCAAATGCAAACAAACCTGTCTTTTAATCAGCGCCTTCCGCAGAGAGCTCTACGACAAGAACCATTCTCTTTCTTGGGAAAAACTCAACTTTGGAAAGTGTCTTACTTTTGGGGAGCCTCTCAATTTAGAGGAATCTCTCAATTGAAAAAAGTGTCTGCGTCTTTGGAGATGTCTCAAGGTCCATCTTTGATAGACGAGGGCCGCAACCGCGGCCTTAAAGGTTTGAGTTCTTTGAAAGATAAGAAACAATCTTTAGGTTTGAAGCAGTTTGACTATAAAAAGAGATCTCAACTGAACAAACATTTGAAACGTTGGAGACTGTCTCTAGGTTTAAAGCCGTTAGAGTCTCTAGGGCCTTTGGGGCCGAAGGCCCCCGCCCTAGGATTATTAAAAAGAACCCAAGAGACGTCTCAACTGACTAAGCACTCTGTGAAGTCTCGAAGAACCTTCTCTTTAACTCCTAAACTTTATCCCTTTACACAAAGCTGGACAGTGTTTCGGTCTCTTCTCTTTGGTAATTTGCGCACACTGAACAACCCTTCTATTGTTCCCGGAAGTGTTTGGTTAGTCAAACGCAAAAGACTGCTGGTGGCCCGAATGCGAGCCTTTCGGGCCATGCGTCATTTGCTCGGAAACTCTGGTTTGAAGTTTGTGAACCAAACCTTTCAAAAGCTTTGGAAATTGTCTGCTCAAACCACGCCTTCTTTGTGGTCTCTGGCCAGAGGTATGGATTCTCTTCAAACAAGTGTGTTTTTGAAAAGCAATTTTGTTTGTACTTTGACTGCAGCGTCTAATTTGATTTCTCAAGGAAATTGTTCTTTAAACGGTCGTCCGATTCAAAAGAGCCGGAGCTTCATTTATCCAGGGGATTGTTTGAGAGTTACATTAAAAGAGCCCTTTTATGAAAAAGAACAACGCATAGGTCCATTAAAGATGGACCTATACCAACAACCACTCTGGTTTGACCCTCAAAGATTCAGCTCTGGACTCTCTCGACTTCCACTTCAACATCAAAATTTGATTGAAAAAGACCGAACCTTTGCATTGGGCACTTTGTTGACCTATGGTCCAACCACTGAAAGATCTACACCTATCAATGCAGTCAACCCGTTTGTGTGGTTAAACTCTTTTTACAGCTCTGGAAAAGTTTTCAATACTTTTGGCCAGCGCAAGAGAATCGCGCGTCAACGCCGCTTTTTCAAAGGGTTTAGGACGCTAGGGCCCCTTAGGGGCCCTCGGTCGAGGGCTTAGGGCCTAAAGGCCCTAGAGCCGCTAAGTGGCCCTCGATCAAAGAGTAGGATCCACAATTAGAGCTTAGGGCTTAGGCCATTGATTCTCGTTGGTTCTAAGGCCACTTAAGTGTCTAGGGCCACTCCACCGTAGGTGGCTAGGCCGTCTTAGACGGCCTCGTGGCGAGGGCCCTCTTAGGGGCCCTAAGGCCAAAGGCCTTCGGGTACCCCCGAAGGCCATTAAAAATGGCCTTAGTTATCTCTGATGGCGGGGACATCTTCGATGTCTTTTGTTTCTTTTAGAAACAAAGCGTGCCTTTGTTTCTTTTAGAAACAAAGCGTGCCTTTGTTTCTTTTAGAAACAAAGCGTGCCTTTGTTTCTTTTAGAAACAAAGCGTGCCTTTGTTTCTTTTAGAAACAAAGTTCTTCCTTCAGGATTGATTAACACAATAGTGAAAACTAACTATGCAAAAAGCAATCCCCTAGTAAAGCAGGTTGTTAGTCTTAAGGATATCCTTTATGCGCTTAAGCGCATAAAAATCATGGCTTCACGCGCGAGCCATCTTTGATGGCCGAATCACCTAAGGTAGCTAAGTCGTCCTGGACGGCTCTTTGCGCATTAAGCATATGCTTGATGCACTAAAGCGCATTAAGGATATGGTCGATGTTCTAAAGAACATTTGGGAATTCTTGATGCGTCTTTAGGGCTCTTAGGCCTTTAGGATTTAAAGACCCTCGTCCCCAAGGCCCGGGGGGGACCCCGCGCATCAAGTATATTTTAAAGATACTTTGTTCCCATAAAAATTCGGTCTCGAGGGTGACTTCGTCTCTACCGATTTTTTTCTGACCTCTGCCTATAATTTGATTCTATGATCAACTATTTTCTGAAAATTCTCTAAAAATTGGGGCATCGCCAAGTGGCAAGGCACCAGACTTTGATTCTGGCATTCGGAGGTTCGAGTCCTTCTGTCCCAGAACATGCTTGTTCTTTTTGTGAACCATCAGTCAAGCTTGGTTTTTTAAAGAAAAACCAAGAATGCCTTGGTCTCTTTTCGTTATGAACTCTATGATTAGAAGAATCTGGTCTATGATTTGGGTGCTCTCATCACATGATCACGTGATGACGTTTAGGCTTATGGTGCAATGGTTAGCACTTTGGTTTCCAAAACCAACAATGAGGGTTCAAGTCCTTCTAAGCCTGACCATTGAAAGCACACACAAAGCCAAGAAAAGGCCTGTGTGCCGTAGTGTTATTGTTTATGTTGTGAATTAAAAGAGAATGCTTAACACCCTTGGCTTGATGAACAAGTTCATTAAGCATTTCCCAGATGTTCTCTAGGGCCATCTAAGATGGCCGAGGGCCGCTTTGGCGGCCCGTGGGCAATCTTTGATTGCCCAAGGCCATTATGATGGCCCTCGGCCATTAAAGATGGCCTTCGGGGGGGAACCCCCGGGACCCCTAAAGGGTCTAGGGAATGAGCAACTAGTTAGCCAATAATCTAACAGTTAGTTTTTTTATTTATGCTCGTGCGCCGTTGGACTGCTATTCGTGTAATGTAGTAAACGAAAATAGACTTCTATGCCCTTAAAGGCGTGATGTACATCCCTGATAAGCTAAAAACGCATGAAGCAGTCGTTTTGTGCGCATAAGCGTATTAAAAATATCTTTGATGCGCTAAAAAGCCGCCTTAGGCGGCGCTTGGGCAATCTTCGATTGCCCACGGGCCATCAAAGATGGCCCTCCGAGACACTAGGGTGTTTAGGCCGTCGAAGACGGGCTAGCCTATGGTCGATGATTAGGGCCGTAGGTTCCTTAGAGAACCAAAGGCCCTTGCGCATAAAGAATTGCTGCATATCGTCAAAGGCGTCAAGTCGTTTTTTTATACGTTTTAGCCCATCAAGCTTAAACATAATGAGAATTCATGAAGTTCACGGTCGGCTTATGGAAAGATGGCTGAGCGGTTCAAAGCGCCAACTTGGAAGGTTGGTTTCCTTTTTAGGATCGTGGGTTCAAATCCCGCTCTTTCCGAGTTGTTACTTCATGAAGCTTTTCTTTCATGAAAAGGTTAATGAGGTTTTTTTGTTTAATAAATTCTATCTAAGATCAAGATCATGAGCCATCTTTGATGGCGAGCTTTTTTCAATGCCTAGCCACCTTAGATGGCTAGCCTGTCAAAGACGGGCTAGCTATTGTTGCTAGCTCGCCCCCTCGGGGGAACCCGAAGGCCTTTGGCCTTAGGGCCGCTTTGGCGGCCCGAGGGCCACCAAAGTGGCCCTCGACCCGAAGGCCTCTGGCCTTAGGCCGTCGACCACGGCTTAGCCATAAACCCAAAATCTTTTAAAGAGGCCAGAAATTAGATTAAGATCACTATGTTCCCTTTGTTATTGCCTTGTTGTGGAATGGGATGTGCTATCTTGATAAACCTGAACCAGACAGGTTGGTTAATGGCGGTGATTCTTCTGCCTTTGTGTGGCGCGCTTATGCTTTGTTTGTTACCAGGAAAAAGCGTGTCTGCTCATCGATTGGCAGCTTTAACAGTTACCTTAATCACACTGCTCTTGAGTTTGCTCTTATGGGCGCAATTTTTGCCTAACAGTCCTGAACCTTTTCAGCAAGTGGTAGGCTTGGCTGGAAGTTGGAATGGAACTCTCTGGGTTCGTCTAGAGTTTGGTCTCGATGGGCTAAGCCTTTGGATGGTCTTGTTGACGGCTTTCTTAATGCCTTTGGCGGTTCTGTGCAGCTGGCGAACTCAGAAAGACCATAGCCAAGCCTTTTTCGCACTGATGCTAGTCCTAGAAACTTGTCTCTTGGCCAGCTTCACTTGTTTAGATTTGCTTGGTTTCTATGTGTTTTATGAATGTTCTTTGTTGCCCATGTTTTTGCTAATTGGGTTAGGTGGTTCTCGACCTCGCAAAGTGCGTGCTGCCTACTTGTTGGTTATTTATACTTTGGTAGGGAGCCTAGCCATGTTGCCGTGTCTTCTGTTGATGTATAGTCAAGCAGGATCCACCAGTTTCTTGCTGTTGGCTGCGGAGAGCTGGGCACCCGCACGACAGTATGTGCTTTGGTGGGGTCTGTTCTTAGCTTTCGCTGTGAAAGTTCCTATGGTTCCCCTGCATCTTTGGCTACCGGAAGCTCACGTAGAAGCCAGCACTACCGGTTCTGTACTGCTAGCAGGAGTTCTTCTAAAACTAGGTAGCTATGGCTTGTTAAGATTTAGCCTGCCGCTTTTCCCCGAAGCCAGCGCTTATTACGGACCTTTAGTTCTTTGTCTATGCATGATTGGATTGACTTATGCAAGCTTAACCACTTTACGTCAAGTAGACTTAAAAAAAGTAATTGCTTATAGCAGTATTGCTCACATGAGTATGGTCATTATTGCTCTGTTCACTTTGAACGAGATTGGGGCAATCGGAGCCACCTTTATGATGTTGGCTCACGGAGTAGCCAGCCCAGCGCTATTTTTGCTAGTGGGAGCCATGTACGACCGTGCGCATACCAAAGCTTTGAAATACTTGGGAGGTGCTGCCACCGCTATGCCTGTGTTTAGTTTGATGTTCTTTCTGTTCAGCTTGTGCAACATGGCATTACCACTGAGCCCGAACTTTGTAGGAGAGTTCTTGTGCTTATGTAGCGTTTTTGCTCATCATCTAGGCGCCTTGGCTGCTGCTCTGTTTGCGGTTATTTTGAGTGCCGCTTACACTATGTGGGCCTACGCACGAGTGGTTCACGGAATGCCTAAGCCTCAGTATTTTCAAGCTCTGGCGGATCTGAATCGACGCGAGGTCTGGACTTTGCTGCCCTTGCTGGGTCTAGCTCTATGGTGGGGGTTGAAACCTAACCTAGTTCTTGATCAAATCTCTTCCAGTTTATGGTTTTGGCATCAAGCTGCTTATGCGCCAAAAATCGCGGAGAATTGGGTTTTGACCGTTTTGTCATCTACCCAATTTCACCTGATGTAGCGCGCGCACCATGACTAAAGGGCCGCTTTGGTGACGAGAGCCCTCTAAGGGGGCCCTAAGGCCACTTTGGTGGCTCTAGAGGGCCATCTTAATGGCCCTCGATGCTCTCTAGGTAATCCGGGATGACGGAGGGCCGCGAGGGCCACCAAAGTGGCCCTCGCAGCCGCCTTTGTCGGCCTTAAGACCAAAGGCCGGAGCCGCCTTTGGCGGCCCTCGCCACCCCAAGCGGCCCGGAGGGCCCTTAGGCCCTCGGACCCGAGGGCCTGCCGGCCCGGGGGGACCCCCCGCCCGTCAAAGACGGCATCAGCCATCTAAAGATGGCTCAGCCGTCTTTGACAGCCTAGACATGGTCGATGATTCTCGAACCAACAACATTCGAAAAAAAAACAAGAGCTCTAGTTAAATCAGAAAGTAACGAAACGAAAAAGTTTGGAATAATTACATTGATTAAAAGATTAGATTCAACAACCCTCTAATATCTAATCGCGGGCGAGCCGTATGAACTGAAAGGTTCAAGTACGGTTCTGAGGGCAGTTTAAGAGCCGCTAAGGTGGCCCTCGTACCTAGGGCCTAAAGGCGAGAGCTCCCTTAGGGGCTTTATAGAGCCCCTAGGCCCTAGCCACACTTTGGTAGCCCATAAGCAGACTTTATAAAGGAAATTGTCTCTATGGAGACTCTCCTCTCTAAAAATTCTGTCTTTATGAATCTTCTTCTGACCTCTACTCTCCAGTGACAGTGTCCTTGGGTTCTTGGTTCCAAGGCAGTACTGTTCATGTAACTTGGCTTTTCTCTTTTGACAGCCTGACGGCTTGCATGATGGTTACAGTTACAGCAGTAAGTTTTTGTGTTCACCTGTACAGTTTGGGTTACATGCAAAACGATCCGCACTTGCCTCGGTTTATGAGCTATCTAAGTTTGTTTACAGGAGGTATGCTGGTTTTGGTGGCGGCCAATGACTTGGTAACTCTATTAGTGGGTTGGGAATTGATTGGTGTTTGTAGCTATCTACTAATTGGGTTTTGGTTTCATCGCTTAAGTGCAACCAAGGCGGCAATGAAAGCAGTTTTGGTAAATCGAGTGAGTGATACAGCCCTTCTGGTAGGCTTGATGGGCTTCTGGTGGTATCTGGGCAGTACGGACTTGTCTTTGCTGGTTGCCACCAGTACATCTGCCTCTTATACAGATTTTCTATGTGCAATGATCCTAGCAGGAGCCTTAGGTAAATCTGCGCAGATCGGGTTGCACGTCTGGCTTGCCGACGCCATGGAAGGTCCAACCCCGGTCAGTGCCCTGATCCATGCGGCGACTCTAGTCACCGCGGGAGTTTATCTGATTGCGCGAACCAGCTCTGTTTGGGAGTGTAGTGTTTGGGGTCGCAGTGCTTTGGTATGGGTTGGTGCCTTAACCAGTTTGATGGCTGCCACAATGGGTCTGGTTCAAACCGACCTGAAACGTGTTATTGCTTACTCTACGTGTAGCCAGCTAGGCTATATGATGGTAGCCTTAGGATTGAGTCATTATGGGTTAGCAGTGTATCACTTAATGACTCACGCATGCTTTAAAGCCCTATTGTTTTTGGGTGCTGGGGTGGCCATCCACGCCACTGCAGACGTACAAGACTTGCGCAGACAAGCAGGAGGTGGGGCTCACCAAGCATTACCGTTCACATGGGCGTGCTTGTTGCTTGGGAGTTTAAGCTTGATGGGTTGGCCTTTCTTAGCTGGTTACTATAGTAAGGATGGGATTCTTGAATTGGCATGGGCCACTCAAGGTGCTGAAGGCGTTTATTCCCATTTTATCTTAATGGCTGTGGCCGCTTTCACCAGTGCTTATAGCTTTAAAGTTTTGCTGGCCTCTTTTGTTTTTGCCCCAAATGCTCGAAAACTCGAGATCAGCCATCCAGGTCTTCCTTACACCATGTGGATTCCTTTGGTTATTCTGGCTTTAATGAGCGTGTTGGCCGGTTACGGGTTCAGCGATGCTTTGATTGGGTGGGGAACTTCCTTTTGGAACATTAGCTTACAAGGAACACCTTCTAATCTTGAGGCAGTCAGTAGCCATATGATTCCCTTATGGGTGGCCTGGTTACCTTTTGCCACTGCGTTCATTGGCCTAGGGTTAGCATATTCTTATGCTTGGCCTATGCCTTGGTGCGCCGAGGCTTTTCAAAAGAGTTTGGTCTTGTTCTTACAGTCTCGCTGGTTGTTTGATCAAGTGTGGAATCAATGTGTAGCCGCGCCTGTGTTGAACCTGGGTGTCTATACCTGGAAATCTCTTGACAAAGGATTCCTGGAAGTGCTGGGTCCCCGTGGACTCACTCAAGCAGTCAGCGAGTGGGCAGTGCCTTCTCTCAAAAAATGGCAAAGTGGAGCGGTCCAAGACTACGCCCTTGTGAACCAAGGAGTTGTGGTCTTGGGGCTTTTGGCGCTTGCCTATGCAAGCAGTGGATTGGGTCTTTATGCCTTTGACTCTTCCATGGAAAGTGCTCTCTTTGAGAGTCAGGGTACATGGTTCAACAACCCGAAAGTCTATACACTCGCGCTCTTTTTGCTTGTAGGAAGTCTTTAGGGTATGCTTGATGGTCGGGGGCCTAAAGGCCCTCGGGGTAACCCCCGGGCCAAAGGCCCTAGAGGCCCAAAAGTCTTAAGAGTCCTCAAACCCCTTCATATGCACTTTTTTTGAGACCATTGTCAATTAATGGGTCAATCAATAAATCCGTCAATGCATCAATTAATAAATTTTTGAAAAAAAACCTAGAGCTCTAAGCTCTACAACCTAAACCCTATGACTAGGGTAGTTTAATTGAGCTTTCGGTTCTTCAGTTTTAAAATCAAGAAACCTTTCAGAATTGTCAAAACAAAAGTGCCAGGTTTAATCTTCTGCAAAAAAGAATACCTTCATTGAATGGTTTTATGCGCTCAAGTACATAAAAAATATCCCAGGTGTTCTTTAGAACACCGACCGTGTCTCAGATGTACTTTAGAACATCGACCAGGGCGGGGCGAAGGGCGGCCCTAAGGCGGCTGCGAGGGCCACTTTGGTGGCCCTAGAGGGCCTTTGGCCCTAGACCCCTTAAGGGGTCCCGAAGGCCACCCCACCAGAGGTGGCGAGTGGCCTTAGAGGGCCGCTTTGGCGGCCCTCCCGGCCCTAGACCCCTTAGGGGTCCCTAAGGCCAAGGGCCTTCTAGGGCCGCCTAAGTGGCCCTCGTACCCCCGAAGGCCTCTGGCCTTAGAGGCCCTTTAGGCCCTAAGGCCCTAGATGCTCTAGGGCACTTCAAGCACATCTTTGTTTTTTCGAAGAAAAATTAAGAATACCCAAATGTTCTTTAGAACATCGACCATATCACAGATGGCCCTAGAGAACATCGACCAGGGCCTTGATAACTTTTAAGTTATCAAGCATATCTCAAATGTTCTTTAGAACATCGACCACAGCTTTTTTTTTTTTAAGTTGCTTTTTTTCTCCTGAAAAAAGCTAAACAGACCAGAACCTAGGAACTTCATCAACAATAAAACGTACTACAACTATTATTAGTATAGGCTGAATTGCAATCGAAGGTCTTTAAACACTCGCCTTCCATTCTAGCTTTACTGGAAGAGCTTAACAGTTTTAGAAATCTCACAAAAACTCTAAAAAAAGAGCGACCTCGACGGGATTCGAGCCCGTGTTTACGCTGTGAAAGAGCATTGTCCTAACCACTAGACGACGAGGACATTGGGTTGGTGCTTTGAAAAAAAAATCAAAGCACTGCTTTCTAGGGGTCAGAAAAAGATCTGTAGAGACAGAGTAATTTTAGAGAACAAGTTTCTAAAATTTTTTTTTAGGATATACCTCGTGCGCTTTAGCGCGTGAAGCATACTCTTGATGCCCCTTAGGGGCATCAAGGGTACTTCAAACTACCCTCAGAACCGTATTTGAACCTTTCAACTCATAGGACTGGCTTGCTGCTAGAATTGTGAAACTGTTTGTAAATGTTGGTTTTTGTCAGTATTGATTCCTTACTTCCAAAGTAATACTATAACCGCTGCTTTCCAGTAACGTTACAACCTCTGGTTGTAATATGTTGCTGGGAAGTTATAGTTTCCAGTAGATTTCACAACAAGCTCTACTAAAGGAGTACTTATTTCAGCTGAGAAACTCGATTGTCGATCTTTGGTTCGAGGGCCGTTGGCCCACCCCACCAGAGGTGGCGCGGGGACCTAAAGGTCCCCCGGCCCTGAGTTCACCTTAAGACTAACAACCTGCTCTCCTTGAGGAGTGCAAACCCTGAGGATATTCTTTATGCGAGGGCCTAAAGGCCCTCCAAGCGCATAAAACCACTGCTTCATGAACTTGTTCGTGAAAAAAGACTTTTTGTTTAGTTTGATGATTGGTTGAGTGAAGCCCTTGGTTTTGCACAGTTAGTGTTACCTAACATTATCCTTACTATGAGAACTCCGTTCCCCTAGAACCTTTCGGTTCGAGGGCCTTAGCGGCCGAAAGCCACCTTAGTGGCTTTCGGGGGGGAACCCGAAGGCCTCCGGCCTTAGGAAGCCGCCTTTGGCCGCCCTCGCCCTAAGGCCCTCTAGAAGCCGCGAGGGCCACTTTGGTGGCCCTAAGGCCAGAGGCCTTCGGGGTACCCCCCGAGGGCCTTTGGCCCTCGGGGGGCCACTTAGGTGGCCCTAAGGCCAAAGGCCTTCGGGTCCCCGAGAGCCCCTTTAGGGGCTCTAGAAGGCCTCTGGCCTTAGAGGGCCAAAAGGCTCTAGGGCCCGAGGGTCACTTTGGTGACCCTAAGGCCAGGGGCCTTCGGGTACCCCCGAGAGCCCTTTAGGGGCTCTAGAGGGGCCTTCGCATGAAGCATCTCCTGATTTCATTGAAAGGGTGAAAAACTGAAGAAGCCAACGCGAGCCAATGACTGAACAAAACCAAAGGAGCTCCGTGCCACAGCAGCACCACCAAGAAGCCCCAAGAAAGAGCAACCAGGTAGGCACTGACAGGTGGAATCTCTCCATAGGAACCCCAATTTTCTGGATTCTCTACATAAGCGACTTTGAGCACTCGTAAATAATACACTGTGCTTAAGAGTGTTGCAACCAGTGCAATTCCAACCAAACTATAAAGGTGGCTGTTCAAGGCCCACCAGAAAAGTCCGAGTTTTCCTAAAAACCCTGCCACTGGAGGAAGACCTGCCAAACTTAGAAGGGCACCTGTCCAAGCAGTGGCGGCGGCAGGAGATGTTTGGTTGAGTGCAGAGAAATCCCAAATATATTGAGGACCTGCAAAGGATTGTCCGGGTCGACCAAAGGGCCACATTAATAGACCCCACATGGCTAGGTTGGTGACTAGATAAATAGCTAGGTAAGTCCAGAGTGCCGCGAAAGCCTCATGTCCTGCAGACAATGGCATCAGCAAAAACCCCATATGACCTACACTACTCAAAGCTAATAAACGCTTCAGATGGGTTTGTGCCATTGGAGCTAAAGCCCCAACCATTAGAGATAACGCACTAAAAACAGCCAGACCACTCCCAAAAGTGCTCTGCCATAATGGATGCCATGTATGAACCCAAAAACCTAGAAGGGCGATTTTGGGAAGAGTGCTTAAAAATAAGGTAACACAACTTACAGCTCCCATATATACGTCTGCAACCCACAAATGAAGAGGCGCTGCGGAGAGTTTCCACAAAAGTCCCATACTGACCAACCAAATACCTAGCCAAAGCCCAGCACTTGGCTCACCAGAGGTTGTTCTCAACAGTTCAACCAAATGATGACACTGCGTAAGCCCAGTTTCCCAATAGATTAAGCCAATCCCGAGCAAGAGTAAACAGCTACTGAAAGCACTCAACAAAAAGTACTTAATTCCTGCTTCTAAAGAGTAGGCGCTGCGATAGTCCATGCTACAAAGAACTACAATGGCAAAACTTTGGAGCTCAAGACAAACATACATGGCCATCAAATCCGTGGCACTGATCAGAAGGTGTTGTCCAAGTAAAGCAAGAAGTGTTAAAGAAACAAACTCGGGGCTCACAATCCCCGCGGGGGTTTGCCAAGAGAGGCTCATAGCTAAAACAGCTGTCGCAAAAATCCATAACAAGCTCTCCATTTGAATGCTATAACCATCTCTTAGAAAGACGCCCCCGGCCATTAAGGTGTGAAGAGGACATTGGCTCACTAGCAAGAAAGCCAACAAGCACCAAGGCAATGCCCATGCTCCCAAAAGAGCAGACGCATGCCCAGGTCCACTGGCAGCAGAATGCTCTAAAGCGCTAGTCTGTTCGAGGTCCATCTTTAATGGGCCTGTGTAAGTGTTTTCCAGTTTTTGCGGTTGCATTGGCGTTTGCGCAAAAGCCAGCTCCTCGCACAACTTGGGGCTCTTAGGGGTCACCAAACCTAGGGGTACAGCTAATCGTTCCTCAAACGCACTTGCTCCTGGATTGATTCCGTAGCACAGTAGGCCTAAGAGAGTGATAAGCAGATACACTTCTGGTATCCAAGTAATCACGTTAAAAGTCATAATTTTTCACCTGTGTTAAAGGACCGGCTAGGAATTTGAGACTAAAGTGAGTCGAGGGCCGAAGGCCCTGGACCATGTCGAGGGACACTTAGGTGGCCCTTAGGGCCCCCTAAGGGGGCCCGAAGGCCTTTGGCTAAGGCCACTAAAGTGGCCTTCGGGCCCCCTTTCCCCTAAAGAAACTAATAGGCCCTTTAGGCCTTACGGGGCCTAGGGGCCCCCGGGCCTATGGGCCCCCGGGCCTATGGGCCCCCGAACCAACCAGCCTCAGACAGCGACCATGGCTCAGCATCGACCATGTCCTCAGCCATCTAAAGATGGACCGTTAGGTTGTCTTTAATGAACGAGCGCCGCCTTAGGCAGTCCTTTAGCGCATGAAGGACATGCTTGATGCCCCTCAAAGGAATCAAAGTAAGTTTTCAGTTACAACAGAAGCAACAGCAGAATGGCACAGATGACCTACCAAAACAAGTTAATTAAAAGTTTGGTGTGTCTGTTGGAAACACGCGGAATCGAACCGCGACTTTCTGCATGCAAAACAGACACTCTACCATTAAGTCATATTCCCGGATGGGTTTTCTATCAAAACCTTTAGGCTTTTATAGAAAATCTGTAGGATGTGGTTGATAACGTTTAGGTTATCAGAGATGTGGTCGATGTTCTAAAGAACATCTGGGATTTGGTTGATAACCTTTGGGTTATCAAAGATTTCCTTGATGCCCTTGGGGGGCATCAAGTCTTTCCTTGATGCCCTTGGGGGGCATCAAGTCTTTCCTTGATGCCCTTGGGGGGCATCAAGTCTTTCCTTGATGCCCTTGGGGGGCATCAAGTCTTTCCTTGATGCTCTTAAAGCATCAAGACTTTTTTCATTAAAACTTTGAAGCTTTCATCTAAAATCTATAGGCTTTCATAGAAAGCCTTGAAACTTTCATTCTGATCTTTCACTCTGATCTTTGGTTGAAAACTTGTAGGCTTTTTTTATTAAAAACTTTTAAGCTTTCAGGGCCATTTTTGATGGCCTTCGAGAAAACAAACGTCTGCTCTTATTAAGAGCTAAAGCTTGAATTAGGGTTCGAGGGCCTAAGGGCCTTCCAAGCCCTAACTCGAGCAATAAAAAAAAATTCTGAATTCACAGTCTTTTGTTGATTGTGAATTGGTCAACTTTTGAAAAAGAGTTGGTTTTGAAGAAGATCTTAACTGCATCAAATTTTTTTCTTTTCTGAAAAGCATAAAGCTTTCACAGAAAAAAGTTAAGTTTGAAAAAAGAGAAACAACAAACTCAAAGCAAGAAGAAACAATGGGATTCATCAAAGAGACCAAAGGGCTTCTCTTTAGAAACCGAATCACTCTGCATTCGAAGCATTTTGCAGAAAACCTAGGATTTTCGGCCGTCTGTTAGACTTAAGCTACTTATTCATGCATAATCACTTCGGACATGTCCAAAAAACTTGACAATTTTTCTTCTTCCTAATACCGAACGTTTGGCTACCTGTGTGTGTAAAAAAAAAAAAGCATAGATAAAAAAAAGAATCAAATAGATAAAAAAAAGAATCAAATAGATAAAAAAAAGAATCAAATAGATAAAAAAAAGAATCAAATAGAAAAAAGTTTGTATAAAAAAAGTTTCTTTCGGTTAAGAGACCGCATCAAATATCTTTTCACGTTCATGAAGGAGTGCAGAGCGGTGATAGTCATAGATGCCTAGCTATCTTTGATAGCGGGGGGAACCCGAGGGCCTGCCGGCCCGGGGGGCTCAGAAGATAGGCTTGGAAGCAGCCAGTCTGGAATGAAAGCGTAATAGCTCACTGAGAGAGTAAACAAAGACCATACATGTACGGGGCTTTAGTCTGCTACCGAAACGGGTCTGTGTGTGATCGTGATTTTCTTTTCGTGCACTCTAAGGCCTAAGGCCAAAGGCCTTCGGGCCTTCTAGGGACCCTTTAGGGTCCCTCGGGGGAACCCGAAGGCCTTTGGCCTTAGGGACCCTTAGGTCGGGGGCGGCCGCTTAGGCGGCCCCTCGTACCCCCCCGGCCTAGACAACGACCGTGGCGAGTCATCGAAGATGGCTAGGCATCTAAGATGTCCTCGCCATCGAAGATAGCTTAGCCCGTGGTCGACGGCCTAAGCCACCAAAGTGATTTTAGCTATGGTCGCTAGTTCGCTATTAAAGATGTCCGAGCCCCGGTTGCGGCCTTTCTCAAATAACAGAAGAAAGCTCAAATCATGACTTGCTTGAAAGCTTAAATAAAAGCTTACTCAAAAGCGCATTCTTTGATCTTTGGCTTTCAGCTAAAGCCGATTTAGCTGGTTTTTTTGGCTTTAAACAAAAGCCGACTCTTTGTGTGACCGCCAGAAGGTTTTTAGGCTCTAGGGCCTAAGGCCGAAAGCAAGTCATGTGAAAAAAAAGTGTTGTTTCGTACAACCAAGCCAGTCTTTACAGAAGTACACTTGTTGCCGATCTACGTGGTAGACTTCCACGAATTTAGAGACCTGTTTTGACAAATCTTTCCCACTTCAGATGCCTTCAGCGGTTCTGATGTCCAACTTAGCTGCCCGGCGATACTGCAGAAACAATAACCGGTAGACCAGAGGTTGGGACCCCTCCGGTCCTCTCGTACTGGGGGGTCTGAGTCTCAGTCTAATTTAGCACAGATAGGAACCGTACTGTCTCACGACGCACTAAACCCAGCTCGTGTGCTGCATTAAAGGACGAACAGTCCTACCCTTTGGACCTTCTGCAGCCCAAGGACGCAACAAGCCGACATCGAGGTGTCAAACCAGCTCGTCGATAGGGAGTAGGGGTCAGAAGAAGTTCCATAGGGAATGCTCTGGTCTAAGATCAGAGAAATGCTCTGATTTTTAGACCAGAGGGAATCCCTTTAGGTTCTGAAACTGCCCTCAGAACCGTACTTGAACCTTTCAATTCATACGGCTCGCCAGATGTTAATACAAAGGTTTTTGTGGTTAACGATCTTGCTTTTCTTGGGGAGTGCAAAAGATTTTTACACGGTTAATGTTATTTAACGTTATCCCTGTTAAGATAGCTCCGTTCCCATAGGACTTTAGTCCGTTAGGCAATCCCATAGTTCCGTTGTTCTTGCGTTCTTTTTTTCTTGGTTTAGGCTCCCGTACGTCTTTACCATCGGGTGGCTCCTGATTCACAATCTTCGCTGGATTTTCCACGAAGAGTGTTAGAAAGTCCTGTGTCAAATAATTCTTAAGAGAGAATATGGCCGATGTTCTAAAGAACATCTAGGACATGGTCGGTGTTCTAAAGAACACCTGGGTATGAATTACTGCGCGGCTTTATCACGGACGACGTATGTGTTTCGGGTTCATTAACTTAGCCATGCCAAGACTAGCTTACCAATGCCTGTTGGTGGTATCTTCTCCACTTACATGGCTTTCTTTCCCGCTTAGAACTCCGTCGTTTTCGACGGCATTCAGGGAAGTGCTTTACTACATAGAAGCGAAGATGATGTAGGTGAACTCTCGTTCACAGCACAGAACAACGGCACAGTGGCGCACCTCTAGGAGCCGATGAACCTGTTATCCCTGGCGTACCTTTGATCCGATGATCAGTGGTTTTTCCACACCAAACCACTGGGTCACTATCGCCTACTTGCGTACCTGTTCGGAGAGTGTTCCTTACAGTCAGGCTAGAGAAATGGATTGCCACAAAACCTTGCCCATGAAAGGGGGGTTTCTAACCTTGGCGCGCCTCCGATACTGTTTTGGAGGCCTCCGCCCCAGAGAAACTCCCACACTGTCTGACCAAAAACAGAACTTTCGCCTAGGATTAAAGATTTCATTAGGGTCGCTCCAAAGGGCCACTTAGGTGGCCGAGGGCCATCTGTGATGGCCCTCGAGCGATGGCCTCTGGAAGGCCCTTAGGGCCCTAAGCTGAGAGTGAGTTGAGTGTGTTCAAACAGGGTTTGAACAACACCTTCACAGTTCCTTTTTTTGGAGCTGCTCTTCTTCAAAAGGGTGGTCTCTCATTTGTCTTTTCTATGAAATCAGAAAAGTCCCACCTAGACTGAACTCCTGAAGTAAGAACAGCAACAACAGCTTGAAGTCAAGGTGCCAGGGTCTTATCGTCCCGTGCTAAATCTCTCGCCTCTTCACGAGAATGTCAAGTTCGCTGGCGACCCGGGAGAGACAGCGGAAGGATCATGACGCCATTCATGCAGGCCAACAATTATTTGGCAAGGAATTTCGCTCATAGGTTTAAAAACTGTCTGAAACAATTTTAAACACTTTATAGATTTTATTCTTTTTTGTTAAATCTATAAAGCCTTGATTTTCTTTTGTTCAAAGAACAAAGGAGTTCTTGGTTTTTCTTTAAAAACCAAAGAATTCTTTGGTTTGTTTTTGACAAACCAAAAAAAATCAAGCATGCTCTCTTCTTTTTCAAGTATTTATTATAAAGTTTCTTTTGTGACAAATAAAAACTGTATGAAAAAATTGATTTCATCATCAAAAAACACACAACATTTTTTTATTTGACAAAATTCTCACATTTATCGAATTATATAATAAATAGTTTTAAATTTAATGCTATATTTGTTCTCATCACAAATATAAAAAAGAATAATAATTAAAACAAAAGTTGGACTCTATCTTCAAATAACAAATTCAAACTTCTCAAAAATAGATCACCATTTAGGTTTTATGTGCTTTAGCACATAAAAACTATCCTTGATGCCACAAGGGCTTCCAGCAGGGCCTTTATAAACAAATTTATAAAGCATATCCTTTTCAATCTACTTTTATTTGGTTTTGTTGCTAAAAAATAAAAACGTTATGCTTCAAGTGCTAAGCGCCGTTTTGGACGGTCGAGTCAGCGACCATGGCTAGCGCATGAAGCAGTATTTTGACGACCTAAAAATCATCAAGCATGTGCTTCACTATAAGGAATTTTTTTTGCAAGTTCCAAACATTGAACAAAACCTTCTTCCTTTAAATGTGCTTTTTGTTTGAGTAAGAAACAAAGCTTTCGAAAGCGAAGAAACTCCACTTTTTTTTGAGTTTTCAAAGAATGTTTTTCGAAAAAAGGAATAATTTTACCGCATAAATCGCTATTTTTTCGAACACGATATGTTATTGTATCATTTGTTGCATCTTTATTTTTGCCTTTGCTAATAGCTCCACAACCAAATACAGCTTTGATTTTATACAAAAGATCCATGTCACGTTTATGTTGTGTAATCACAAATTCCGGTTGAATTTGTATTTTAAAGCGAAAACTTTTATTAGTAATTATGTTAGCCCGAAAGCATCCTTCTCCATCTACAAAACCTACAATCCACATAGAATGAAGTTTGACAGTCATAATTCAACAAGGATGTGGTCGGTGTTCTAAAGAACACCTGGGATATGCTTGTTTTTTCTTTGAAAACACAAGCACATCTTTGTGTTTTCAAAGAAAACACAAGGAAATGCTTGTTTTTTCAAAGAAAAAACAAGGACATGCTTGTTTTGTCTTAGACAAAACAAGGACATGCTTGTGTTTTCTTCGAAAACACAAGGTTTGAGATTCTATTTGATTTGTTATTTGTTAAGCGTTTGGTCTCTGAGGGTTTAAGTTTTTTAATTCTTTTTCTAAAAAACTTATCTTCCCTGCTGATTGCCCATTGTATTATCTTTCAAATTGTTACAAAAAAGACGTAGCACTTTTCACAGAAAAGTCTTTTCACTACAAACTCAGCATTGTAATAGCAGAAAAAATCTTTTTTGTATTGAAAGCTTTAGGGGTTTCCAGCATATAGCTTAATTTTACTAAGGCAGCGAGCTGTTTTTTTTACCTTAGAACCATATTCCGATAGGTAAGCCCTTTCAGGCTTTCCCCCGGCCACAACCGTGCGTGCGACTTTCACCGCACACGGCTACAGCGACAGGCTTTTTACTTTTTTTGTTGAGGATTTTCTTTTGATTTTTTGTTCTGTTGAACTGATTTGTTAATCTGTTGAATCAATCCCATTTCAGTAAATCGCGCTTTTAATGCAGTCTTTTTAGTATAAGTAACCTGACGATGACATTCCATATGGAGTGCTACTAGGTTTTTGGGATCGGAGGCGAGGGCCTTTAGGCCCTAAAGCCCCATAGCTTTCCCCAAGTTTCTTGGCAATCTTGTGATGGATTTCCATAGGTTCTTCATCTTCGATTGTTTGTAGGCAAACCGGGCAAATATTTTTTGCTTTTTTCGGCAGGTCCCAAGACGTCCGTTAGATGGGTCTGCTCGCACAGGCCATCTAAGATGGCGAGGGCCGCCAAAGGCGGCTTCCTAAGGCCGGAGGCCTTCGGGTTCCCCCGAGGGACCCTTTAGGGGTCCCTAGAAAGCCACCTTAGTGGCTTTAGGCCGCTAAGGCGGCCCTCGTTAAATAGGATTCTGTTTTTCCCTACTGCTTTTTGGAGTCAGGTAGGTTTCTGGGACTGATTTTGCTCAGGATATGTAGCCCCGTCACCCGTTGGACAAGTGGGCCACCTTTCGGTGTAGATCATAAGATCTTATCTCTGTGATTACAGCAGAGCCTTTGCTTACTGTCCAGGCTTCTACCCCCTGCTCGATAGTTAAAATTGCTTTAAACCCACTTGAAATTCAAGAGAGCATGGGGCTTACCTTGTTCCAATATAATATTGTTACGATTTCTGTTAGGGTCCATCTATACACCATAGGCTTGATCTTACGATCTGACCAAACAGATGGGTCAACTCCGGGGACCCACCCAAGCCCAAGCCGCTGTTTCAACCTCCGGCCATCATGGTGCCTCAAGCAATGGTTCACTTTCATTACCCATGAGAATCTTCACCTAGCTCAGGATCATCCGGAGGTCAGATGTCCTGTTACATTGTTCTAGAAGCTTCACACAATTCAATTACTCGTATTGCATGTTTCTAGTAGGTTAATTAGGTTGGCTCTAATTATGGAATTTCACCATATTATTATATTAGTTTATCAAGTCGCACCAGAGTTATGGCTGCCGTTTACCGGTCCTTCTGTTTATATACTTGCATATACTAGACTTATCTCCCGGCACCGGGCAGGCGTCAGGCTTTATACGCAGTGTTTCCACTTTGCAAAGCCCTGTGGTTTTAATAACCAGTTGTCCCCCTCTCTTTAGTGACACCTTTATTAAGGTCTAGCTTTTTCCGAAGTTACGCTAGCATTTTGCCGAGTTCCTTTCCCGGGTGTCTGCCTTAGCCTTTGCTTATTCAGCTTATCCACCTGTGTTGGTTTAGGTACGGTATTGTTTATGGTTTATGAGCCACGCTCCATGAACCAATTCATGGAAGGGCCATTCTTGAAGCACTTGAAATTATTCTTGTTTGAACAAATCAGCACTCTTCAAGATTCTCCAAGAACCGCAGTTCAAAATCTTTGAAGTCTTTTCCAGGTTGCTCTTCTTTTTTCAAACAAAAGTTCTTTGTGAATTCATACTTTTTTAACCCTATTGAACTATAAGCTCAGGGGCCGCCAAAGCGGCTCAGCCATCTAAAGATGGCTCGGCCGTCGAAGACGGGCTAGGGCCGGCAGGCCCTCGGGTTCCCCCCGCTATCTTTGATAGCTAGGCATCTGAGATGCCTAGCCGGCCACCAAAGTGGCCCTCGCAGCCGCCTTAGGGCCGCCAAAGGCGGCTGCCTCTAGCCACCTTAGGTGGCTCGCGGCCCTCGGTAACCCCCGAGCCAAAGGCCCTAGCGTCACACCAAACGTCACGTGTGACACCTTAGTGTCACAAGGGATATTTTATTTTCTCCTTTAGGTTATCAAACTGCCCTCAGAACCGTACTTGAACCTTTCAATTCATACGGCTCGCCTGAAGGTTAAACGAAGGTTATTTTTCGTAGTTAACCAACATGCTCTCCTTTGGGAGCACGGGTTTTTATTTCCCGTGCGGGTGGCGTTACTCACCATTCTCCCTATTTATCAGAGCTCCGTTCCCTGAGGGACTTTCGTACGTTTCTAAGAACTTAGTTCTTGTAGGCGTTCCTTTTTTTCGATACTCTAGTATCTTGCATATATCTCCTAAAAGCAAGTTTTGGGGGATGTAAGGGTTGATATCTGGTTTCTCGAAAGACAGGCCCTCAGGCAGTCCCGTAGTTCCGTTATGCATGCAAATTATTGACTTAGGCTCCTGTATGTCTGTCTCATCCTGCTAGGTGGGACCCGATTCACTTGTCTTCGCTGGGCACTCTCGATTCGCGAAAGAGATACCCATGTGTCATCCAATCTCTAAGGCGAGTTATAGATTGAAGAGCTCTTTTATCACGGACGACATATTTACCAGGTTCATTTTTTACATTTTTTTAGCCCTATCAACTTTAGCTTGCCGAGGCTTCCGCATTTGGAATGTGAGATTTGCTCGCTCGAGGGCCATCACAGATGGCCCTCCTCACTTCGGCTTTCTTTCCCGCTTAGGACTCCGTTGTTGAGCGGCATCCCGGGAAAGTGCTTTACTGCAAAAAAGAAATTTATAAATTTCTTTTTGCGAAGACTGTGCAGGTGGTTATTTCTCCCACGGCATGTATAAAAGCCTTAGGGCCGAGGGTCGAGGGCTTTTGGCCCTATAGACCCTCGGCCCTAAGGCTTTAGCGCATCAAGAATATGCTTCATGCTCTTGGGGAGCATGAAAGCGAACAGTCACACTTTATCAAATCAATGAAATTAAAGCCTCAACAGCACACGCTAAAAATTTAAAGGCTTTTCTAAAGGGTTTTAACATTTTTTTATCTTGGTTATGAGTATAGATTTGGCAAAAGTGAAAGGTTAATGAGTTTATTAGAAGATTTCTCAAAAGGTTTCTGTTAAAGTTTCAATAATGGGTTTTTAAAAAGGATTAAAAGTTTCAATGAAAAGTCTCTTAAAAACATAGACTTGATCAAAAGTTTGACCTCTTTATTACAACGTCATAAAGAGTTTGTTTTTTTGTCTAGTTCTTAAGATGAACTAAACAAAATTAGGAAAGCAACAAGAAGGGTAAACAACGCAATGCTTTCACACAGCGGTAGGGGAAATCCCAAAAGTGCGTACCCCATCAATTGTTTTGCCATCAGGGGGTTACGTCCTGCGCTTTGAATCAAAGCTGCAAAAACGATACCAATCCCTGCTCCTACACCCGCTAATGCAATCAGAGCACTTCCTGCTCCAATAAGTTTTGCTGCTTGTACCATAGGATATTATTGCAGAAGGGAGTCCCTGTAATTGCAGTGAATGGATTCGAACCATTATCGTCGGGTCATGAGCCCGATGAGTTTTCCAGTTACTCTACACTACAAGAAATAGATCAAACTAGTTTTGTCTTGGTTTTTTAAAGAAAAACCAAGCCTTTGATTTATAAAGAATCAAAGGGTTATCAAAGATGTCTAGGGCCAAAGGCCCTCGACGAGGGACCCCTTAGGGGTCCGAGAGCCCCCTTAGGGGCTCTAAGGCCAGAGGCCTTCGGGTCCGAGAGCCCCCTTAGGGGCTCTAGAGGGTCTCTGGCCTTCCGAGACCGCTTTAGGGACCCCTTAGGGGGTCCCTCGCGGCCCCTAGAGGGGCCTTTGGCCCTAGACATCTTTGATAACCCTTTGATTCTTTATAAATCAAAGGCCTAGGCACTTCTGGAAAGTGCTCTTTGACAAAAACGCGAAGACGCTATTGTACATACTTCATGAATAAGTTCATAAAAATGAATTTTCATTCATTACATACAACAGCGCAATGACGCACAACTCCACACTAAGATGCATGGGTTTGTACCGAACCCTTCATCAGATTGATTAACTCCACATCTAGGGTCGCGCGTAGTCGATAATGCAACACACACAAGGCTAGACCCAGTGCTGTCTCGGCAGCGGCTGCCGTCATCACCCAAAGAGCCAGCAGCTGACCATTGATATCGTCTAAAGCCACAGACGCGGTCAAAAAAACCAGATTAGCTGCTAACAACATGAGCGTAGGGGTCAGAAGGATGTCCTTGGCGTTCTGTGGTCCAAGAGGGAGACACAGTCGTTGCTCGGGGGTAACCCCCCGGCCACTAAAATAGCCTCTGCGTCATCAGAGATGGCGCAACGGCCATCGAGGGGGCCGTTGCGTTACCCCGGGTGTAACACGGGATATTTTATTGCCTTTAGGGTTATCAAGCTGCCCTCAGAACCGTACGTGAACCTTTCAATTCATACGGCTCGCCAGAATGTTAATTAGTTAACATTCCTGCTCTCCTTGGGGAGCGCAATAATTTTGCGCAGGTTAGAATTACCTAACGTTATCCCTACTATAAGAGCTCCGTTCCCTAAGAGACTTTCGTGGTTTCATGAACTAATTCATGAAAGTTTGTTTCTCTTAAACAATCCCAGCTCAGTTCCGTTATACATGCAAATTGTTGATTTAGGCTCCTGAAGATCTTGCGCCACTCCACCATAGGTGGCTAGGCCGTCTTCGACGGCCTAGCCACCTTCGGTGGCTCGACATCTAAGATGTCCGAGGCCGTCTTCGACGGCCTAGCCACCGAAGGTGGCTCGACATCATAGATGTCGAGCTATCTTTGATAGCTAGCCATCTAAGATGTTCTAGCTAGCGACCATAGCTAGCTATCAAAGATGACGAAGGCCACCCACCGTAGGTGGCTAGGCCGGCTTAGACGGCCTCGTGGCGAATTATCTTCGATGATTATCACCGTCTAAGACGGCCGGGACATCTTAGATGTCCTCGCCGCCTAAGCGGCCCTAGATCCGCAAAGATGGAAAACTCGTCAAAGCAGACCCATCTAACGGACGTCTTGGGACCTGCCGAAAAAAGCAAAAAATATTTGCCCGGTTTGCCTACAAACAATCGAAGATGAAGAACCTATGGAAATCCATCACAAGATTGCCAAGAAACTTGGGGAAAGCTATGGGGCTTTAGGGCCTAAAGGCCCTCGCCTCCGATCCCAAAAACCTAGTAGCACTCCATATGGAATGTCATCGTCAGGTTACTTATACTAAAAAGACTGCATTAAAAGCGCGATTTACTGAAATGGGATTGATTCAACAGATTAACAAATCAGTTCAACAGAACAAAAAATCAAAAGAAAATCCTCAACAAAAAAAGTAAAAAGCCTGTCGCTGTAGCCGTGTGCGGTGAAAGTCGCACGCACGGTTGTGGCCGGGGGAAAGCCTGAAAGGGCTTACCTATCGGAATATGGTTCTAAGGTAAAAAAAACAGCTCGCTGCCTTAGTAAAATTAAGCTATATGCTGGAAACCCCTAAAGCTTTCAATACAAAAAAGATTTTTTCTGCTATTACAATGCTGAGTTTGTAGTGAAAAGACTTTTCTGTGAAAAGTGCTACGTCTTTTTTGTAACAATTTGAAAGATAATACAATGGGCAATCAGCAGGGAAGATAAGTTTTTTAGAAAAAGAATTAAAAAACTTAAACCCTCAGAGACCAAACGCTTAACAAATAACAAATCAAATAGAATCTCAAACCTTGTGTTTTCGAAGAAAACACAAGCATGTCCTTGTTTTGTCTAAGACAAAACAAGCATGTCCTTGTTTTTTCTTTGAAAAAACAAGCATTTCCTTGTGTTTTCTTTGAAAACACAAGGAAATGCTTGTTTTTTCAAAGAAAAAACAAGGACATGCTTGTTTTGTCTTAGACAAAACAAGGACATGCTTGTGTTTTCTTCGAAAACACAAGGTTTGAGATTCTATTTGATTTGTTATTTGTTAAGCGTTTGGTCTCTGAGGGTTTAAGTTTTTTAATTCTTTTTCTAAAAAACTTATCTTCCCTGCTGATTGCCCATTGTATTATCTTTCAAATTGTTACAAAAAAGACGTAGCACTTTTCACAGAAAAGTCTTTTCACTACAAACTCAGCATTGTAATAGCAGAAAAAATCTTTTTTGTATTGAAAGCTTTAGGGGTTTCCAGCATATAGCTTAATTTTACTAAGGCAGCGAGCTGTTTTTTTTACCTTAGAACCATATTCCGATAGGTAAGCCCTTTCAGGCTTTCCCCCGGCCACAACCGTGCGTGCGACTTTCACCGCACACGGCTACAGCGACAGGCTTTTTACTTTTTTTGTTGAGGATTTTCTTTTGATTTTTTGTTCTGTTGAACTGATTTGTTAATCTGTTGAATCAATCCCATTTCAGTAAATCGCGCTTTTAATGCAGTCTTTTTAGTATAAGTAACCTGACGATGACATTCCATATGGAGTGCTACTAGGTTTTTGGGATCGGAGGCGAGGGCCTTTAGGCCCTAAAGCCCCATAGCTTTCCCCAAGTTTCTTGGCAATCTTGTGATGGATTTCCATAGGTTCTTCATCTTCGATTGTTTGTAGGCAAACCGGGCAAATATTTTTTGCTTTTTTCGGCAGGTCCCAAGACGTCCGTTAGATGGGTCTGCTTTGACGAGTTTTCCATCTTTGCGGATCTAGGGCCGCTTAGGCGGCGAGGACATCTAAGATGTCCCGGCCGTCTTAGACGGTGATAATCATCGAAGATAATTCGCCACGAGGCCGTCTAAGACGGCCTAGCCACCTACGGTGGGTGGCCTTCGTCATCTTTGATAGCTAGCTATGGTCGCTAGCTAGAACATCTTAGATGGCTAGCTATCAAATCAAAGATGTTCCGCCATCTTTGATGTCGAGCTATCTTCGATAACTAGGCCGTCGAAGACGGGCTAGCTATCTTTGATAGCTAGGCATCGAAGATAGCTAGCCATCTTCGATGGCTGAGTTACTTTGGTAGCCTCCTAAAGGATTATCAAGCTGCCCTCAGAACCGCACGTGAACCTTTCAATTCATACGGCTCGCCAGAAAGTTAATAGGAGGTTTTTTTTCATAGTTAACTTTTCCTGCTCTCCTTGGGGAGCGCCAAATGATTTTGGCGCGGTTAGTATTACTTAACATTCTCCCTACTATTAGAGCTCCGTTCCCTAAGAATCTTTAGATTGCTTCGTGAACGTGTTCATGAAGCTGTTCGCTGATGTTCTTTAGAACATCAACCAAACCCTTAGGTAGTCCCGCAGTTCCGTTAATCATGTATACTTGTTGACGTAGGCTCCTGTAGGTCTTTACCATCCCGCTGGGTGGCTCCTGATTCACAAATCTTCGCTAGAATCTCCCCGGGAACGAAGGAGATATCTTTGTGTCAAATAATCCCTAAGGTAAGTTATGGATTATTGTGGCTGTTTATCACGGATAACATATTTTCAGGTTCATTTTTTTCATTTATTTAGCCATATCAACTTTAGCTAGCCAGAGGCTTCCTATTATTGGAATCTGGGGTCCTCTCGTCGAGAGCCACTTAATGTGGCCCACGGTCCATTAAAGATGGACCTACCCCAGCTCGGCTTTCTCTCCCGCTTAGGACTCGTTCCAAAGCATCCTAGAAGAGTGCTTTACTGCATAATGCGAAGACGGTGCAGGTGGAATTTATTCGCACCACATGAAAAACGGCGCTGCGGCGCACTTCCCGTACAGCAACCTTGTTACGACTTCATTCCGATTGCGGTGCACTCCTTGATAGACCTTTTTCTTTGGCAGCTGACCCGTTAAAAGAGAACCTTTTACGGAGAAACACAAAAGCTTCCAGATAATGGTTAATACATCATTTGGACATCAAAGATGTCCAATGTATCAACGTAATCCTTGAAACACTAAGCTCTAAAAGTTAAAGATCTAAAGGCCTTAAGCCTTTGGCCTTTGGCTTTAGCCCTGCAAGCATAGTGTCCCAAGAAGTTCCTTAGACTTTCTGTGTTTCCTGTAAACCTACAAGGTTTAGACAAACTGCGAAAAGAAAAGAGATCTCTTTCCAGCACACACCACTTTCCGAACGTGACGGGCGGTGAATGCCCCGGGTAAGCCTCTAAGTTTCACCGCGGCGGGCTAATCCGCGATTACTGGCGATTCCTGCTTCAGATTGCTGAGTTGCAAACAATCATCCGTACTATGACCGTTTTTCCTAGACCAAGGTTTTTAACCTTGACGCATTGAAACGGTCCATGTCACACACGTGTAGCCCACTCCATATGGGCCATGATGACTTGACGTGGTCCCAGCTTCCTTCCCGTGATTATGAAATCTCTTAAAGACAAACCAAGAGGTTTGTCAAAAAAAAATCACGAGATGTCTCGTATAGGCTATGATAGGTTTCTTTTTTCCACAGTTTTAATTTTTTTATTTCTTTTTTGTTTTCAAAGTGGAGAGTTTATCGCTTGATTAAAAGTGATAAAGACCGCTATACTGAGCTAGGGAGATGCCCGTGCCCTGACTGGACGGTTTGGCACCACGGGCTGACGACAGCCATGCAACGCCTGTGCAAAATCTAAAAAAAATCAAAAAGAACTCAAACAAAGACAACAGTTCTAGCTCGATGGCTATAGAGGTTGCTTCAGAAACAGAGGATTCGGACATTTAGAACGGTACTGGTTATTTTCTGAATTAATTATTTGAACATAAAAAACAAGCATATGGTTGATGAACTTGTTCATCAAAGTAGAGGTCAAAAAAAGCGTTCTTTAGGTTCCATTAAAGATGACCCTCGGTCGCTAAGGCGGCTAGGCCGTCTAAAACGGGCGGGGGTTCCCCCCGCTATCTTTGATAACTAGGCATCGAAGATGGCTAGCTATGGTCGCTAGCTAAAACATCTAAGATGTCTAGGGCCACTAGCACCCAGAGCCTATATGGGTTTGTAAATGGTCAAACACATTGACGGTTGCCACTGGAGAGTGGGAGCAGAGACCTCCCCGCACCAAAGACGCGCCCTGACTTGTTTTCCACAGCAAACCCTAAGCACCATTATGCTTTAGTTGGATAGGTAGGGCCTCTCGGCCTTTCCCCCCTTACGAACCGTGCATGCAACTTTCATTACACACGGCTCAAACATGTCTCTTTTTAAACCATCTTTAGATTCAAATAAAAGGCCTCTAGTTTTCTATCACAACTTTGTTGGATAGGGTTGGGCTTCTTTTAAAAGAAGCCAGATGTTCCCTAGGTCATCTTAGATGACTAAAGCCATTAAAGATGGCCTTCGCCGCTACCGCGGCCCTAGAGAACATCGACCATGTCCTTGATGTTTAAATACGGCTTTCAAGACTGGATTTTTTTAAAATAATTTGTTTATGGCATTCAGTTTGTTGCACCAGCAAATTGTTCACGTAATCTGTTTTTCTTCCTTTTTTAGGCAAAAGGTGATGAATTTGAGTGCTTTAGTGGGCATGCATTTTTAGTTCACAAACTTTGTACTTAAAACTTGTTTTCTTAAAAATAAAGAGCTTTTTATTTTCCCATACATCTTTTCAGGTGAGGGTTTTTTCTTTCTTAGGAAAAGAGTCTTGGTTTTTTAAAGAAAAACCAAGAATTCCTTGGTTTTTTAAAGAAAAACCAAGAATTCCTTGGTTTTTTAAAGAAAAACCAAGAATTCCTTGGTTTCTGAAAGAAACAAAGCAGGCCTTGGTTTTCAAGAAGATATGGGTTTTTGCTTTACAAGTATTGTATCTCCAGATTAGTAAACCACTGCAATGTTTATTTGGAGTTATTTGATCATTAAATTGGCATGCTCCAATCAATATCAAACGAGTCTATTTTTTCAACCTTTTTACAGTTCCTTTTGTATAGTTCTTGACAGACAATCATTTGCCGTGTTAATCAAGAGCTTACTGAAAGGGTTTCGAAAAACTTTAACTTTATGGTTTGCAGCAGACACGCTCATTGAGTAAGTTAGCACCCTTTCAGGTTAGATTCTAAAATCCTATCTTCCTTATTACGAGGAAGCTTTTGCTTTTTACTCTGTCTTCTACCCACTAGGAAATAAAAAGCATTGCTGCTTTTCCTCCAATGTTTTTGGATCCTATTGGGCTTATCAAGTTCTACACCTTACCATTTCACAGCCTCCTTAGGATCCCACTATACTCCGGTAGCTTGTGGATTCTAAATAAGGTCAAGGCAAAGAACCTTATCCTGCTACAGCTTAAAAGAAAGGGTTTCACGAAGCTTCTCACGCGGGTTGGCTTACGCTATCCATAGAGGTTTAACCTAGCTCTTAGAGAAGCTTTCTTCTTACTCTAAGCTACATTGTTTCCAGGGCTTCACACCCCTTGATTACTCACGACGCATGCCTGGATAGGTTCTAACTAAGAATCAAGTTAGGCGGGTTTTCACCGCAAGATAAGGTGAAATTTCTTGTCGCACTCGCCAAAAACCAGCTATGCGCGGGCTTGATTAGCCTTTCACTCCTTTCCCTAAATCATCCCAGACCTTTACTACGGTCACGGGTTCGGCCCTCCAACGCGGTTCTTCACCGGTCTTCAACCTGTTCAGGGAAAGCTCGCCCGCCTTCGGGTGTTCTTGGAACAACTCAATAAAAAAATCAAAAACCCAACTTTCCACATAAATTAAATCAAATGACATGGATTCCTCAAAAAAGCTAGGCTCGTGGTAGAATGCATCTAATCGTGCGTCTCGCAACACTGTTTGTAACACGCAAAGGCTGTCACCACATGTTTCCACACTTGCGGTTGGTAGGGGTCAGAAGAAGCGTCCATAGGACAACATTTCATGAACTTGTTCATGAAAGGGTTTTGGACCAAGGGCCTAAGGCCCTAGGCCCTCTGCCTTTAAGACCTAAAACTGCCCTCAGAACCGTACTTGAACCTTTCAATTCATACGGCTCGCCAATTATTAGATTCTAAGATGTATTTGTTTTCTTCGCGTTCTTGTAGTCAAGCATTTCCTTAAACGCCGTTGGAAACGATGGAGTTTAAAGCGGGAATCAAAGCCGTGTAAGTGGCTAGGGCCGCTTGGGCGGCCCTCGGCCCTATAGACCCTAAGGCCCCGCCCCAGGGCCAAAGGCCCGAGGGCCGCCCAAGCGGCCCTAGCCACTTACACGGCTTTGATTCCCGCTTTAAACTCCATCGTTTCCAACGGCGTTTAAGGAAATGCTTGACTACAAGAACGCGAAGACGATGTAGGTGAATTCTCATTCACAACATAAACAACAACACAGCAGCGCACGCAGAGCACAACCCCATACATAGACGAGCGTTAAAATTAGCACCCAGACTAAATCGACAAAGTGCCAATACAGGACAGCTAAGTCCAACGCTGTGGATTTGCCAGGGCTAGCGGTTTTTAAAGTTAGAAAACAAACTACCAGATAAAAGATCCCAATCATAACGTGCATTCCGTGAAATCCTGTAGAGAGATAAAATGCGCTCCCAAACACGGAGTCACTAAAAGTAAACGCAGCGCTACTATACTCTAGATATTGGTATAGAGTAAAAAGAACACCTAGCACAATAGTTAGTAGCAAGTTCAATCCGCACGCAGTTCTTTGGCCCTGGTCCATGGCATTCTTCGCTGCGTTGGCACTAAAGTAAGAAGTCGCTAGCAAAACAGTGTTTAAGCTTGGACGACGAGTCCAATCAACAGGCACAATCCCTACAGGTGGCCAAGCCATTCCAATGCTGACGGTAGGCATCAACGCAGCGTGCAAAAAGGCCCATAGAAGTCCCACGAAAAAAACTGCTTCAGAAACGATGAAAAGGATCATTCCTAAGTGCAATCCCTCTTTGACTCGAGACGTGTGGAATCCTAGAGTGCTCTCGCGAATTACATCTCTCCACCACAAGGACGCAGCATAGGCCAAAGTCACTAAGGCAACACATAGCAACAAGCCTCCCGCGGGATATTGATGAAAGTAGAGTACTAGACCACAAGCTAGGCATAGCAGAGATAAGCTGGTCATTGCTGGCCAAGGGCTCAAATCTACCAAATGATAGGGGTGCGGAAACACTAAGCCTGCTTTGGTTGGTTCAGCATGAATTTCATGTTGATTAGCTGGGTGGGCTGGCCCATGCTCCCCCAATTCAGAGAGAGATGGATGTTTTCCGTCCGCGCTTTCGTTTTTGGAGTTTGTTTTGGTTTGATTAGAAACATGTAGGACTTGAACACGCTGACTTCCTAGGATAGCAGCGTTTAAAGTCGCAATGTTGGCAATAAATCGGTGCACAGTCAAGAACATGGTCTTTCATCATTGTTTAAAATCCTTACTTTATCAAAAGTTCAAGGTTTATAACTCGATTCAGATTAAAGCTCTCTTCTCTCAAATCTACTCAAACACACTCAAAGGGCTGACAAAACTATGCGTCAAAAAATTTGTTAGGACAGGTTTGATGCCCTCTAGAGCCACCTAAATGGACCTCGCCCCCGCTTTAACCATCTTTGATAGCCAGCTATTTTTGATGTTCTAAGATGTTGAACTGAATGAAGTGGATGTTTAGGGCCTTAGGACCTAAAGGTCGAGGGTCTTGGGCCAAAGGCCCACGGGCCTTTGGCCCTATAGACCCTTAGGCCCTCTAAGGACCCCTAAAGGGTCTAGGGCCGGGAGGGCCGCGAGGGACCCCCTAAGGGGTCCCTAAAGCGGCCCTCGGCCCTCTAGAGCCCCTAAGGGGGCTCTCGGGACCCCCGGGCCCCTAAGGGGACCCTCGGACCCGAAGGCCTCTGGCCTTAGGGCCATCTTTGATGGCCCTCGCCTTTAGGGTCTATAGGGCCACTTTGGTGTCCCAAGACCCTCGGCCCTATAGACCCTAAGGGCCAACAAATTGCCCTCTAATTGTCACAACAATCGTTGGCGAGCTAGCGTCGGTAAGGCAAAGTTAATAAACCTGAATTAATATGGCATCCGTAATAAAGCATGGCAGTAGGAGGGCCCTTAGGCCCTCGGCCCCTTAGGGGTCCCTAGGGGCCGCGACCTTGGTTCCCTAAGGAACCAAAGGCCCCTAGGGACCCCTAAGGGGTCTTGGGCCACTAGGGTGGCCCACGGGCCTAAGGGCCCTCCGGGCCACCTAAGTGGCCCACGGGCCTTCTTAATGGCCGAGGGCCTAAGGGCCCTCCGGGCCGCTTGGGGTGGCGAGGGCCGCCAAAGGCGGCCCCGGCCTTTGGTCTTAAGGCCGACAAAGGCGGCTGCGAGGGCCACTTTGGTGGCCCTCGCGGCCCCTCGCCACTAAGATGGTCTTTTTGGTTCCTTAGGGGCCTAAAACCCTCGGCATCTTTGATGACCTACAATGTTTCTGGTGAATTCCAGTCCAAAGCGCCTTTCCCCCATTCATATACGAAGCCAACCACAAGAACAGCTAAGAATAAGAGCAGAGCGGCAAGACCAGCCCAACCAGAAAGCACTCCTCCGAGAGCCCAAGGAATTAAAAAGGCAACTTCCAGGTCAAAAACAAGAAATAGGATAGCAACCAAGTAAAAACCCACATCAAAAGGAGAACGCGCTTCTCCAAAAGCGTCATAACCGCACTCGTAAGCCGTCAGTTTTTCCAGGTCCAAACGTTGAGAAGAGCATTGAGTTGCTGCCCAAAACATTACAACACCCAAAACAGTCGCTACCATAAAATAGACGATGACACCTAAGTACTCAATCATAGAGTGACTTTGACAAAACCCCGACCCGAGGGCCTTTGGCCCTCCGCGCCACCTTAGTGGCGCACTAGACATGGTCGCTGTCTAGGGCCAAAGGCCCTCGGACCCGAAGGCCTTTGGCCCTAGTTTTAACAAACCGCAACAGCGCAGCAGAAAAAAAGCACTCTCCAAGTTCGAATTGAACGAACGACCCACAGATTAACAGTCTGGCGCTCTACCCCTGAGCTATTGGAGATCAACCTTTGAAAAGTCTGATCGGAACAGAAATTTCTATTAGAATTTTACCAGAATTCTACCAGAATTCTACAGAATTCTATCAGAATTCTATCAGAATTCTATGAGAATTCCGATTCTAATGACTATTCCTATAAGAATGAATACCCATTCACAGAAAAATGAGAATACCCAGAAGAATTTTTATGAAATTCTAATTCAATACAGAATGAACTCCAAAAAAAGGCCCATAGAGAGATGATCTCTTTAGGAGCTAAGACTGTCCTCAGAACTGTACGTGAAACTTTTGTACCATACGGCAATAGGTCGTCTTTGACGGGCGGAACATCGAAGATGTTCGAGCCATCAAAGATGGCTAGCTATCGAAGATAGCTCAACATTGAAGATCTTCCCGCCATCAGAAATGGCTAAGGCCATTTTTAATGGCCTTCTAGGGACCCCTAAAGGGTCCCTCGGGGAACCCGAAGGCCTCTGGCCTTAGGGCCCCTATGGGGGCCCTCGCCACCTTAGTGGCCGGAGGGCCTTTTATGAATAAGTTCATGAACGGCCACTTGCCACCTCTGGTGGGGTGCCCTTCAAGCATGCTTGATGCTCTCTAGGTCATTAAAGATGATCTAGCGAGCATCCAGACGAGTTTTCATTCATAACATAAAACAAGAGCCTAAGGACGCACACAGGTGACAAAAGTCACCTGAGAAATTCTCACAATAAGTGGTTATTTTTGCATTCAAGGAGTGGTGAGGTTTTTCGCGGTGTTTCGATTCTACCGCTATGTTCCACCGCCGGTCTACCCGGCAGCTTATACCTTTGAGTTTCAGTCTTGCGACCTTACTCCCCAGGCGAAGTGTTTCCGCAATTGGCTCAAACTTGGTTGTAGAGCAATCTGTCATAACTGGTTCGTCGAAGACGACACGAGGGGCCGCGGTCGCGGCCCTCGTCCATCAAAGATGGACCTCGCTATAAAAGAGAACCCACAACCAAATTTCACACTCATCGTTGACGGCGTGGACTACAGGGGTCTCTAATCCCATTTGGTGCACCACGCTTCCGCGGCTCGGCGTCAGTCTTAGAAAGGTAGGTGCCTTCGCCGTTGGCATTCACGCCCATATGCTTACATTCTACCGCTCCTTGAGCTGTTCTCCTACCCTTAGCATAAACTCGAGTTCAAGAGTCTTTCTCAAGAGCCTCGACCCGTCGAGGGAGTTTAAGAAAGGTTCCTGAACCACCTACCCGCGCTTTAGGCCTAGTCCAGATGCTCAACACTATCCCCCTCTGTCTTACCGCGACTGCTGGCACAGAGTTAGTCGGGGAAAACCGTGGAGATATTTCTCGATAAAACTACTTCAGCGCACGTTTACAGCCAAAGGCCTTCTGTTGTTGACTTTTTCGGTTCATAAAAGTCCTTTTCACAGGCTAGCTTGATCAGGCTTGCGCCCATTGTCAAAGATTCTTCACTGCTGCCAAAAAATGTACGGACCTTGTTTCAGTTCCGTTGTGGCCATCCCCCGTTAAGGGAGGCTATGGATCCAGGGCTTGGGAAGCTGCCACCTTGCCCAACTACCTAATCCAAACCGGTTTTTTGCTTTCTCGAACTCTATCTTTCAGGCGTGCTTCTTTGAGGACCCTTAGTTTTTTCAAAACCAAAAGCTTTCAAAGGGCTTCTCTTTGAGGCCTGGGAAAAGCTTTGACAACACACCTTTAAAAGGAATAATCCTTGAAAAAGCAAGAATAACCGGTCATTACGCACCCGGGCGCGTGGGGTTTTGGTTTTGGTTAAAATCCAAACCAAAACCCCATCACTTGCATGTGTTAGACCGCCTGCACGCGTTCGAGCAGGGCCAGGTTCAAACCCTTTAAGTTCTTTGGAATTTCTTTAAAGTTCGTGTGGAAACACCTTAAAATAGGAGTCAGAAGAAACGCCCATCAGAATGACCGAGGTTTATTGGTTCGGGGACCTAAAGGTCGTTGGTTTGAGGGCTCTTAGGAACCTAAAGCAACCAAAAGGGGCCGAAGGCTAAGGCCACTCGCCACCTCTGGTGGGGCGGCCTTCGAGCCCCCTTAGGGGCTCTAGGGACCCTTAAGGTGGCGGGGACATCTTAGATGTCCCGGCCGTCTTTGACGGGCTAGCTATCTTCGATAGCTAGGGCAGAGGGTCGAGGGGCCTTCGGCCCCTAAAGACCCTAAGAGCCCTAGCCATCATAGATGTCGAACCATCAAAGATGGCTGAGGCATGAAGGATTGTTTTTTTTGACTGACGGCATAAACAACAGCACAAGGGCACACTCTATGGACTCTAAGCCAAAGACCCCGAGCGGGAGTGACGGGACTTGAACCCGCGGCCTATGGCTTGACAGGCCATCGCGCTAACCATCTGTGCTACACCCCCTGTTCTGTTCTTTCATACTTAGTGCTTTACTACATTACGCGAAAACAATGCAAAACATACTTCGTCAACAAGTTCATGACGACGAACAGTTAAAAATATGCTTGATGCCCTTCAAAAGCATCAAGCATATCTTTTATGCACGAGGGCCTTTAGGCCCTAAAGTGCATAAAACCTAGATATTGAAATTGAAGATAGGCTGTTAGATGACACTCCAGAGGCTAGAGGCTGTTTTCGGCTAAGGACTTCGTGAAGGTAGAAACTGGCGAGCAAACAAAACACTCCGCTTTGAAGCACGCAAACGATCGCTTCTAACCCAGATAGTGCCATTAACAAGCCAGCTGCGAGTGCAGTCACAGGTGCTCCAACAAGGATGTTGACACAAAGGGCAGGGACTAATGCCAAAGCAGTTACTAGATGAATTAGTTGGTGACCTGCAAGCATATTTGCCCAAAGTCGAACTCCCAAACTGATACCTCGAAAAGCATAGCTAATAGACTCCAATAATACAAAAACCGGAGCCATTGGCCAACTAGGACCACTAGGCAAAAACAGTTTGACAAATCGCATTCCTTGACGTTGAATCCCTGCATAGGTAATTCCTGTGAGCAGTGCTAAGCTGAAACCTAATGTGGTTCCTGCTTGACCAGTGATCGCTTGACACAGCGGCACTAGTCCAAATAAATTGCTTGTAAGTAGGACGCTAAAAATAACTACAAGCCAAACACCTGTAGTTTTTCTTTGAACATTGTTTTGGAAAACCCACGCAGAAGTCAAACGATTGGTAGGTTCTGCCATGTTTCCAGAGCCGCGCAAACTTAAGGAACGGCTTTTCAGCTGAACACGCTCTAAGGTTTGGTTGTGCCAAAAAAGGCTGATGGCTTTACGCAAGCCCGTGATCGCAGTGTTACCAGCCAGTGCTTTTGCATGGTTTTGAACATGGGATCCTACAGCAGCTAATACTGCGAGAGTCACAGTTAATGCCCAAATATTGCACCAAAACACATAAGCCAACACAGGGAAATGGAGGCTAATTAAGGGTACTGCTTGCCAAGTCTCCCCAGCAGAGGCAGCACACACGAACAAAGACCAATTCATAAAATCCTCTCTAGCTAGACTAAGGGTTGGGATCTGTCTAGGGCTTTAAAACCTAAAAAGTAAAAAGGGCTGTTTTGAGCCCTTTAGGGCCCTCTAAGGGGCCCTCGGGCAAGTCATTAAAGATGAAGAGCCCTCGAAGATGGCTAAGGCCCTCTAGGGACCCCCGACGAAAACTCGCGCCCTTTGTTCGAAAAAGCGAAACTCTTCTGGGCACGGCAGGGCTTGAACCTACAACCTTAGGATTATCGATCCTACGCTCTAACCAATTGAGCTACAAGCCCTTTTTTCGAACAAAAGAGCATCTTTTTTTGCTGATGCCCTTAAAGGGCATCAGCATTTCTTGATCTTTGGTTTCTAAAAAGTAGAGGTCAGAAGAAATGCTCATTGCGCATGATTGATGCGCTAGAGCCTAAAGGCCCTCGGGGGAACCCGAAGGCCTTTGGCCTTAGGCCTTAGAGCCCCTAAAGGGGCTCTCGGGGCCCCTAAAGGGTCCCTCGCCCTAAAGCCCCACTAGAAACCAAAGGCCCTAGGCCGTCTTCGACGGCCTCACACATCGACCATGTCGAGGCCGTCTTTGACGGCCGAGGACATCTTAGATGTCCGAGGCCGTCTTGGACGGCCTAGCCACCCAAGGTGGCTCGACACCTTAGTGTCGAGGGCCTGCCGGCCCTAGCCAGCGACCATGGCTAAACCGTCCAAGACGACGATAAGCACGCGAAGAATATACTTCAAGCGCAAGGGCACGTGAAAAATACGCTTAAAGCGCTAGGGCGTGAAGGAGTGTTTTATGCACTTTAATAATTATACAACTTTATGATTTCTTTTTAGTATGTGAAATCTGTGTTTGTTATCAGTGTTATCTAGATATTGAATTCGATTGACAGGCCTACCTCTACAGAGTTAAGCAGCTGTTCCAAAAAACTCGCATGATCATGTTGCAAAAGGCACCTTGGCACTTCAGAAAGCGTCCAAGTGTATGATTGCACGAGGTTTCAGTTCTGTTTCACTACAACCAGGAGGTTGTTCTTTTCACCTTTCCCTCACGGTACTGGTACACTATCGGTTACCTGCTTTGATAAGATTGGAGGGTGGAGTCCCCCATTTTCAATTCGACTCTGACAGAATTGTGGCCTTGAGGTTGCCAAAGCTGGCTTCATAACTCAAACAAATTAAAGCGGTACCAACTCAGTGGTTCCTGCTTCGTTGTATTATTTTTTTTGGTGCCAATTGTTTTTATTTGTAAAGAGTCTCTGTTCACAGAACAGTTTTTCGAGTGCATCTTTCTTTTTTGCTATCATCGCCCTACAGGGCTTTCACCTTCTTTGGCAACTGTATTCCAACCAGGCAGAAGACCACATGGTTTTCTAAGAGAAAACTGAATTGTCCTCTGTCTAAAAGTTTCGGGGATAGTTTATTTTAAAGACCACTTGATCTTTGATAACGAAGGCCTTCTTTGGCCGATTTCGCTCACCGCTACTCTCGGCTTCTCGGTTGATTTTGTTCAAGCTGCTCTCGGTGGTTTCCATTGGCAGTTTATTAGCCTTGTGGGTTTCCCTTAGGAGATCCATTGCAAAACTCGGCAATGGCTTTTCGTGGTCTAACGTCCTATTCACAGGTACCAAGGCATCCGCCTCGTGCATTGATTTTACGAGCGGATAAAGGAACTCGAATCCTTAACCTCCGGTTTGGAAAACCAGCGCTCTAACCAATTGAGCTACATCCGCACGGCAATAGTCATTGACCATGGCTAGGCCTTCTTGGACGGGCTAGGGCCGGCAGGCCCTCGGGGTCACCCCCGGGCCAAGAGGCCCTCGGGGTCACCCGAAGGCCTTTGGCCTTAGGGCCGCTTTAGGGCCGCCAAAGGCTAAGGGCTGACTAAACCCCAATGAGTTCGAACATGCATAGCATGGATACGACACCCTCAAGGACATCCTTCTGACCCCTACCAAACGCCAAAGATATTGGCTTACTGTATTTGATTTTTGCAAGCTGGGCGGGTATTATTGCAACCGCAATGAGCATGTTAATCCGTATGGAACTGAGCAATCCAGGTCCAGGCGTGTTAGCATCCGCCGGGCAAGTGTACAACGTGTTGATTACTGCTCACGGGCTTCTAATGCTGTTTTTCGTCGTGATGCCTGCTTTAATGGGTGGGTTTGGTAATGTGCGACAAGAAGTCTTATATGGCCTTTCAGTAAAACTGAGAGGTATGGTCTATCTAGGAAATCCTAGTACCTCTGCCTAGTCTGGCATGCGTCTCTAGTAATGGAGGGGTATGAAGCCCAGATGACAAAGCCCTTAGCGTGAAATGGAGATAGCTCTAGGGGCTGGCAAACTTCTATGGCTAATGAAAGTGAACCTATGGATAAAGCACCGACAATCCTCTCCCCTCTGTAAAAAGAGTACTGTGGGTGTACCTGGTAGTGTTTCCGTACCAGATACTGTAGACCAAAGATATCCACCGGTGTAAAGTAGGAGCCTAAGGAAGTAGTATGGCCATATATGGAACTTGGTAAGCCCAATGTGATCCTAACTGAACTAAGTTTGGAAGGAGGAAAAGCAGCAATGCTTTTTATCTCACAGTGGGTAAAAGACTGGATAAAAAGCAAATGCTCCATTGTAATGATTGAGATAAGATCCAATGATCTACACTGAAAAGTGGCTGACTTATTCACATGGGCGCTTCAACTCAATTCACTCAGACATAAGAAGTGTCAGAGTCACCTTCACACGCACGAAAATGAAACCGGAGTGGAAGCAATGAAAGGAGTCATTGAAAATGCAAAACGTGTGGCAGTTGGAGGGCACTTCTGGTTTGACATCAACTGGCAAAAATGCTATGATGATCTCAAACACATGCAAAGTGATATTGCAGTGGCGTGGAAACAAGGAGACTTGGAGAAAATGAAGGCAGTACAGATGAAATTGGTCAATAGCTTCGCTGCTAAGGAATACTTTGTTCTTTGAACAAATCCAATGGCTGTTAAGATTGTAACCAGAAACAAAGGCGTACTTGGTTTTTCTTTAAAAAACCAAGGAATACTTTATTCTAAAAGAATAAAGCCATACTTTGTTTCTTAAAGAAAAACCAAGGAAAAGGGCCTTGGGCCCTAAAGACGAGGGCCCCCTTAAAAGGCCCTAGAGAGCTTTTAGGCCCTAGCCCTCGTGTCACAAACAAGTAACCTTCTCCAAGAATCAGAAAACCATTGCGCGACTCAAAGAACAAGACATCTTGAATAATTCATTGAATGTTATTGAACTTTGAGGAGAGACATGTTTGAGCCGTGTGTAATGAAAGTTGCATGCACGGTTCGTAAGGGGGGAAAGGCCGAGAGGCCCTACCTATCCAACTTGGTTGGTGCCTGTAATGATCGGAGCACCAGACATGGCATTTGTGCGCTGCGTCATGACAGCTTGGCTTATCTGGATGGTAACAGAAACAACTTACTGGAACAGTTGCAGCATACTACACTTAGGTGAGGGGGAAAGCCCTGAGCCAAACATAGCATGTGTAGAAAAAGCGGGACGATTCCGAACCCGTGAATCGATCCTTGCTATTGCTAGTACTCATGGTAAAAGCTACACTGCTTGAACTTCAATTCTTTGATCCCTCTCATGTCGGGGTTAGCCTTGCGGGTTATCGGGCTTATCTTCACGATGTACCATACGGGAAAGCTATGGTACATTCCAGTCAGAAGGGAAGGCCTCTGGCCTTAGGGCCCCTTAGTGGGCCTTCGCCACTTAGGTGGCCCACAAGTTATCTTTGATGACCTCGATGGTCAGAAAGGATGTGACTCGCCGCTGGGCGGGCATTCACGCTTCTGTTCAGGTTCGAACCTTTAGTTCTAAAGCGCCCGAAGGCCTCTGGCCTTAGGGCCACCTTCCAATCAAAGAAAATGTATACAAATTCCTACTTGATCCTCGTATGTTTGAGATCGCCTGTCCAAAAGCCACTTTAGGCGGCCCTCGACCTTTGACGATTGCACCGCCTCGTGATAAAATAGTCATGGAAATGATGCGCATGATCTTGGAAGCCATCTATGAGCCTACCTTCAGCCCATACAGCCACGGATTCCGTGCTGCCCACAGCTGTCATACGGCATTTCGTCAAATCCGCGAAAAATTCGAAGTGGCGAGCTGGTACATGGTCGGTGACATTGCCAAATGCTACGATACAATCGACCATCACAAGCTGATGGCTCTGATTGAATCTAAAATTTTGGATCGTAAGTTTAGCCGTCTAGTTTGGAAGAGCCTCCGGGCCGGCTATTTTGAGTTTGACAATTCTCAACAATCTCTAATAGGTACGCCGCAAGGCTCCGTGATTAGTCCGATCCTTGCAAACATCTTCATGGACCAACTCGACAAATTCATTGAGGCCAGCTTCATGAACTTGTTCATGAAGGTAATGCTAAAGAGATTCGACTTGAAGCACCGATCAAGCATATTGTATCTAAACTGACCAAAGCCAACTTTGTTCGCAAGGGACGAAGCTGGCCTAAATTCATTTGGATACATTGCTCCTTGGATCAGATTATCACACTTTACAACGCAGTGATCCGTGGATACATGAACTATTATTCCTTTGTAGATAATCGAGGAGCTCTGGCCACTTATGTGTACTACCTCCTCCGTGGTTCTTGTGCGAAGCTAATTGCTGCGAAAATGAAGTTGAGAAGTCAATTGAAAGTGTTCGAGAAATATGGCAAATCTTTGACGGTCAACGTAGAGAAAAATCTGTTCTTGCATAAGCCAGGTTACAAAAGACGACCTGGGCGTTCCAAATCGGCAATGTTAATTCTATTGTCAACCTCGAGGGCCGCTTTAGGAGCCGCCTTTGGCGGCCCTAGCGGCCCTATACTCGATCCGTTTCTCCTGCGAGTCTTCTAGGCTTGGTCTGCGAGGGTCACTTAAGTGACCCTCGGTGTGTGGTAGTGAATATCGTGTAAAGATGCACCATATTCAACATCTTAAGGACATTGAAGCCGGGGAGAACCTTCTTGACAAGCTTATGAAAAAACACAAACCAAAACAAACTCCCTAGGGCCTTTAGGCCTTAGTGTCGTCAGGGCCGAAGGCTAAGGCCACTAAAGTGGCCTTAGAGCCACCTAAGGTGGCCTTAGAGCCCCCTAAGGGGGCTCTCGGGGGGTACCCCCCGGGCCTCTTTGGGGGCCTAAGGCCACTAAGGTGGCTTTAGGGCCATCTGTGATGGCCCTCGAACCCCGAACTTGCAACGCAAATAGACAGTAATGAATCCAGTTGGTGGAGAGCCGTATGAGTCGAAAGGTTCACGTACGGTTCGGGAAAGGGCTCGGCCCTAAGAAAGCCGAGTCTAGTTCATCCCCGAATGAACAACATTAGTTTTTGGGTTCTGCCAAGTTCCATGACACTACTGCTACTTAGCAGCCTAGTGGAACAAGGAGCAGGTATTGGGTGGACCGCGCTTCCTCCTTTGAGCAGTGTGTTGAGTCACTCCGGAGCCTCTGTGGATCTGGCGATTTTGAGTCTACATGTTGCAGGGGTTGGAAGTATTCTAGGATCTATCAATTTCCTAGTCACAGTGGCCAACATGCGTGCTCAAGGCATGACCCCTTACCGTCTTCCTCTTTTTGTCTGGTCTCTTTGTTTCGTTAGCGTGCTACTAATTGGTAGCCTTCCCGTTTTTGCAGCAGGTCTAACAATGCTATTAACCGATCGCAATTTCAATACCAGTTTTTTCTTGCCAGCCGGTGGGGGTGATGTGGTTTTGTTTCAACATTTGTTCTGGTTTTTTGGTCGATTCATTATACCCTTCACGTATATGTGGCCCTTTAGTCAAGTGATTGACTTTTTGCAGTGGGCTGTATGCTGGAAAGTGTTTGTCACAAACTTTTTTTTGTTTTTAGAGCGATCTTTGATAACTCTTGCGCCATCCGAGATGGCGCGAGGGCCTGTGGCCCTAGGGCCATCTCGGATGGCGCAAGGGTCTTTGGGGCCGAAGGCCCCCGGGCCTTTGGCCCTAGCCCTAGACACCTGGAACTTTACAATATTTGTAAGTAGCCTTCAAAGCTCCTCTATTGTCACAACAAGTTTCAGTAACACCAATCAGCAGGTAACCAACGTGCTTTTTGCAGTCGTCATTAGCCGACATTTAAAGACACCAGTAGGAACCCCAGAGGCCGTATGCCCACCTGCAAGTTCTAAACCTTTAAAGCTTACGTCTGCCCAGAAACACTTACGTTGGTGTCAATGGTTAGCTGGACTCATTGATGGAAATGGATGTTTTCTAGTCAGTAAAACCGGAGAGACCTCTCTTGAAATCATGGTTGCTTCTAAAGATGAAAGTTTAATTCGTCAAATTCAACATTCTTATGGAGGTTCCCTAAAACCTCGTGCAGGATTGAATGCTGTGCGTTATCGTCTTTGTAATCAAAAAAGCCTAACCACTTTGTGTATGGATGTGAATGGTTTCATCCGTCACCCAGTTCGCCTGTCTCAATATCAGAAAGTTTGTGAAAAACTGTTCTTGGTTGTGAAAACAACAGACGCATTAAACCCTGCCCACGGTTGGTTTGCTGGAATTTTTGACGCAGATGGATGTGTTACACTGAATACAGAGTCTACTTTTCCGCAAATCACTGTGAGTGTTACACAAAAATATAAAGAAGTTCCTCAAGCTTTTGTAGAGACCTTTGGCGGAAGCCTTTATTTGGATAAAAGTCAAAACGGTTATTGGACTTGGGCCGTACAGTCCAAAGTTAAAGTTTTAGCTATGATTGATTATTTTGAAAAATTCACATGTAAAAGCACTAAACGTCAAAAGCTTTTTTTAACACCAAAAGTCTATGATTTGTTGGCCGCTCAGGCGCATTTGCCAGAGTCTAACAAACACTTTCAATCTAGTTTGCATAAAAAATGGAAAAAAATCATTGACCGTTGGCAGACTATTTCATACATTCTGATACGTTAATGAATTAAAATGGATTCTTTTGTTTGCCGTTTTTTGTCAAAAAACAAAGCAGCCCTTGTTTTAGACAGAAGAAAGTGTTTTTGTACTAATGTAGAAAAACAAGAAAAAAGTTTTTTGTTTTTCGCACAAAAACAGGAAAAGAGTTTTTTGTTCTTTGCAGAAAAACAAAGAACTGCCCTGTTTTTTGTTGTGTTTTCGAAGAAAACACAAGTATACCTTAGAAAAAACAAGCACATCTTTGCACACTTAGACAAAAGAAAGGGTTCTTAGACTTATGTAGAAAAACAAAGAACTGGTCTCTTTTTTCGGAAGAAGGAAGTTTTAGGTTTTTCTTTAAAAAACCAAAGAACTCCTTTGTTTCTGAAAGAAACAAAGCCGTACCTTTGTTTCTGAAAGAAACAAAGCCGTACCTTTGTTTCTGAAAGAAACAAAGCCGTACCTTTGTTTTTTTGACAGAAAAAACAAAAAACTTCATTTGCCGTCTAAGTCGTCTAAGCCGTCTTGGCCGCCTTATTTCTAGAAAAGCTTTAGGTTTGATTTTTCGAGGGCCGAGAGCCTTTAGGCCCTAAGGCCCTATGAAAAAATCAAAGAAGGGCCATATAAGAGGGGTCCAAAGACCCCCGGCCCTCGAACTTGTAGAAGAGATGGCCCAATTCATGTCAATCTTATTTGAATGAATGCACCCAGAAGTTTACGTGTTGATCCTGCCAGCTTTTGGTATTGTAAGTCACGTGATTAGTTTCTTTTCCCGCAAACCTATTTTTGGTTATGTTGGTATGGTAAACGCCATGGCCGCTATTGCAATTCTAGGTTTCCTTGTATGGGCTCACCACATGTTTGCTGTAGGCTTGGATGTGGACACCCGCGCTTATTTTACAAGTGCAACCATGATTATTGCCGTGCCAACCGGGATTAAAATCTTTTCCTGGTTAGCAACTCTTTATGGTGGGTCTTTGTGGTTAACCACACCCATGTTGTTCGCACTAGGTTTCTTGGTGTTGTTCACCATTGGGGGATTGACAGGTGTAGTGCTTGCCAATGCAGGAGTCGACGTAGCTCTTCATGATAAACACTTGATTTTTTTTAAGAGTGGGGTTTTTTTGTGGAAAAATCTTTTACCACTAACCGTGGGTCGAGGGCCTAAGGGCCCTCCGGGCCACTCCACCGTAGGTGGCAGGTGGCCCACGGAGCCTAAGGCGGGGGCCGAAGGCCCCCGGGCCTTCGGCCCCAAAGGCCCTCCTAAATGGCCCAATGAAAACCCCAAAATGTTTAACACAAACCAAATAAGTGTTTTTCCAATAAAGTACGTAACCAAAAACCAAAAGACTTTTTATTATAAATCTTTTTTCGTTGGATTAATAGATGCAGATGGAAGTATTCAAGTGAATCATTGGAAAAAAAAGTGTTTGCAATATCGAATAGTTATTAAACTTAAAAATACAACAACTAATCTACGAATGCTTCAAGAATTGCGAGAAAATCTTTTCATTGGAAATGTAACAATTTCCAAAAATAAAGAGTCTGTCTTATGGGTAGAAAACCATCAAAAAAACTTTCAAAAGATTTTAGAGATTTTTCATGATTGTCCACCATTAACCACACGTCTAATTCTTCAATTAGATTTTTTTAAACAAAATCTTAACAATCCAAACGTTGACCAATATTTACAAGAACGCAACCATAAATATCATAAACAAGCTCAAATGATTGAAAATCTCAAAAACAGAGAGTCTAGCTTTGTTCAAGAAACAGAGACAATCCTATCTTTCTTAGAAAAGGTTGAAAAATTGAGACATTTTCCCGCATGGTTTTCTGGATTTATTGAGGCTAAAGGATCTTTTTGTTGTAGAAACAAGTCTAGTAGTGTATTGTGTTTTAGCATTGCTCACAAAAATGATTTCTATCTTATTGAAGCTATTCATCGATACATCAATGCTCAAAACAAGATTCGATTTATTGAAAAAAAAAACATTTATTTCTTAGAAGTTTACAACCGTTCCGTGTTAATTTTCTTGAGAAACCATTTGAAAATTTATCCACTTATAGGTGAAAAAAAAAAACAATTTGAATTCTTTGAAAAAAACATATAAAACTATTGAAACATTGCAAAAAAAAAGAGAAATAAGAGTTATTTTTTTTATTTGCTTTGTTTTTCATAAATAAGACTTTTTTCAAAAAACAAAGCTTTCCAAGTGTGTGTTAAACAAATTCATATCTTTTAAAAAAACACGCTTCATGAACTGGTTCATAAAGCAACGATTTCAAAAAGTAAGTGTCATGATGTCAAACCGCTGTGGAACTTGTTTTTTATTGGAGAAAAAAACAAGTTCCGGTTATGAATTCACATTTAAGTTCACATTTAAGTAGCTTAAGTTTAAAAACTAGATTCATAGCTAACGGGGAAATCTTTTTTTAAGGTTTGGCAAACCTTTTCAGTAGTTTTGAAAAAAGACAATCCCGTGGAAACCAAAAAAAAGATTTGAGTTTTTTCAAAGAAAGCTAGAGTTTTTTCAAGTAGGATCCGTAGAGACTCTACGCGGTTCTTAAAATAGAATTGAGTTTCAAAATTTTAAGAAGAGAGAGTCCGATCCCTTGGGTAACCAAGGATATGGTTTGTTTTTGAAAGAGGCACGCTTCATGAACTTGTTCATGAAGTGAAGCGCTTGAACAGCACGAAGTCCTCTTTTCCCAAAAGAACTGCTTTATTCTTTCAGAAACAAAGTTCTTGCTTTGGTTTTTCTTTAAAAAACCAAGCAAAACTTTTTTGTTCTTTAAAGAGCCTGAAATTGGGTCAATCAATGACTTACTATGTTGTTGCCCATTTTCACTATGTGTTAAGCATGGGTGCGTTGTTTGGTATCTTCTCTGCGTTCTACTTTTGGGTAGGGAAACTGACTGGGTGTTTGTATCCAGAGCAGAATGGTCAAATCCATTTTTGGCTGTTCTTTATTGGAGTCAATCTAACCTTTTTCCCTATGCACTTCCTTGGGCTCGCAGGAATGCCACGACGATACCTAGATTACCCAGATGCCTTTGTAGGATGGAACGTTGTAGCAAGTTTTGGAAGTTATGTAAGCTTTATTAGCTTTGTGTTCTTCTACTACATTGTTTATCAAACATTGGCTGAAGGGCCAAAATCTGCGGACAATCCGTGGCAAGTTACCAATGAAAATGAATCTGCTGTAGGTCAAAAAGTCTCCAGTTTGTTGACACCAGTCGACGGGTTAGAATGGCAGTTGCCAAGCCCTCCGGCCTACCATACCTTTGGAGATGCTCTTCCAGTGATTCGTGAAACCCCTATGAGCGGTAGCGTGATGCATTCATTTAAATGATTTTCTAATTGCTTGAAAAAGCACATTCTTAGGTTGAAAACAAAAGCCAAGGTTCAGAAGAGTTCAAAAGACATCAAAAACGTTCTTCATGAACAAGTTCAGAATGTTGTGGTTTCACAAACAAGTTCGTGAAAAATATGCTTGAAGCTCGCTGGACATAATCGATGTGGAACCATCCTCGATGGCTTAGCCACCTAAGGTGGCGGGGACATCTAAGATGTCCCGGCCGTCTTAAACGGCCTCGTTATCGAAGATGCTTAGCCAGCGACCATGGCTAGGCATCTATGATGTCGAGGGCCACCTAAGCGGCCCTCGGGCCACTTAGATAGCTCGAGGGTTATCATAGATGACCCTAGCGCCATCAAAGATGGCACCCTGGACATGGTCGCTGTTCCGCGACCTTGGTTCGAGGGTTTTTAAGCCCTATAGGAACCAAAAGGGGCCTTAGGGCCGAGGGTCTTTAGGGCCCCTAAGGTGGCCCTCTTTTCTAATTGCTTGAAAAAGCACATTCTTAGGTTGAAAACAAAAGCCAAGGTTCAGAAGAGTTCAAAAGACATCAAAAACGTTCTTCATGAACAAGTTCAGAATGTTGTGGTTTCACAAACAAGTTCGTGAAAAATATGCTTGAAGCTCGCTGGACATAATCGATGTGGAACCATCCTCGATGGCTTAGCCACCTAAGGTGGCGGGGACATCTAAGATGTCCCGGCCGTCTTAAACGGCCTCGTTATCGAAGATGCTTAGCCAGCGACCATGGCTAGGCATCTATGATGTCGAGGGCCACCTAAGCGGCCCTCGGGCCACTTAGATAGCTCGAGGGTTATCATAGATGACCCTAGCGCCATCAAAGATGGCACCCTGGACATGGTCGCTGTTCCGCGACCTTGGTTCGAGGGTTTTTAAGCCCTATAGGAACCAAAAGGGGCCTTAGGGCCGAGGGTCTTTAGGGCCCCTAAGGTGGCCCTCGGGGGGT